CCATCAAATCTTTGAGAAGGGGCCCAATCTCGTATTTGATGGTCGGCGTGGCGATAGGCTTCGTTTCGTAGACTGCCTTCCCAGCCGTTGAAACACTGAGCGAGAACGGTAAGGGGCGCACAAACAAACAATGTCGTTGTGCGGGGATGCGATTCGCCAAGCTGGGGCAAACAAAGCCGTCCGACCCTACCGGATTAGGAATGCGAAGGCCTCTCCTTCGAAAGGATACCGGGGAAAGAAAGAGCTATGCTATTGACCGGACCCTTTTTTCTCATTTTGTTTGAAGCGGGCCAAATAGAGAATGAAATGCAAAAATAAAATAGGAAAAAAACAAAAAAAAGGAGAGACTTGTTCTTGCTCACGGAAATCGCCGGTTAGTCCAGAAAGACATGGGAGTTTTTGGGCGTTCTGATTCTTCTATTACGATAAAACTAGTTGGATGAAAAGAGGGCTCCTAAGGGACTTCTTTCTGTCGATACCTTTACTAATAGTTGACTTATGGAAAGAAAAGACTTTCTAAGGGGATGAAGCTGTTAATAGGGCAAAAGCCCAAGGAAAGAAGCCCGCTCTATGTATGTAGGGCGCCACCTTAGCTTTAGCTCTCTTTCCGGAAACACTAAATATTGGCCTTTAGGGTGCCCTTAAAGTCCTCGCGGGATTCAATCGAGTAGGACTCTATGACCTTAGGCCAGCGACTCTCATTATTAGGATGTGGGGGTACCCGCATCTAATGAAGCAGTAGCCCGCTACAGCGATACGATAGCAAACTCTTTTTCTCCTCCTTCCACTAGGGCTCTTTCTCCTCTCCCTAAAGTACTCGCAACATCGCTCTTTTGGTCTCGCGTCTTCAACCCTTTGGCAGAGGAAAATTTATTTACTTTAATAGAACCAGGTACTGAGTTCCAGAGAGTACCAGAGATGGTTGTGTTTGTACAAGATTCGTGAAGCTAAGCACGGAAAATCCGGATCCTTGATAATCGGAGGCACTTGTCGGGAAATCGAAAACGATCGAGCCCGCTCAGTCAGAAACAAAGAGGAGTCCCGCCGGTCACTGATTGCAACTACATCAAAAAAACCTCTATTCCTTTAAGAGTCATCGTGTGAGGCACAGGCTTTGATTGAGGTTGGAAACCCTGGTCTGGGTCTAATTTAGGAGAAGAGAGAACTCATCGGCCTAGAATAGAATCGAGAAGAGCACTGGTCTTTGTTCGAGAAACCCGTCTTAACGGGAAGGGCCGCAAGATGGTTACTGCTTCTGTCTGAATTCGACATCACGTATGTAACCAAAAATCCATTAAGGGAAGGTCGATTCCAGAAACCTTCCTTCTTTGATTTGCCAAAGTTTGGGTTTGGTCGTGATTCTATTGAGTTTGAATTAGTTGACGTTGTTGAAAGGATTCACGTTGAGTAGAGTCAGAATGTAGTTCCATCTTTCAATCCCGAGGGATATGAGTAAGTAGTAGTCAGTTAGACTGATTCCTTACTGCTGCTGCCCCGGTTTGTTTCAAGGAATAGGATTATATAAGAATCGGCGCCATCCTCAATAACTGGGAGAAAAGAATCCAATTTTTTCATCCCGGAAGCCCAGATCGTTTAGGTTATAGGTATAGGAAAAATTAACGAAGAACGGAGCTAAACGCCCTTAGGTTTTGAGGCATAAGGTGAATATAACAATATAGGAGTTTCCACTCTCACACACTTGCATCTGAGTGTATAGCGATGAGCACTCTTATGTAATGTGGCTAGAAGCATATATAATGGTTGATATTAGCATTTACGTGCTAATATAATATATTATATACTACTTCACTCTTTATACCTTGATAAGATGAAAGTATAAAGAGACCTGGTTGGAACCCAGGCGCCTTCCCATGGGGGATCTTCGTGATCTTCAAAAAAGGAGAGTGATTCTATGCAATTTACTGTGGTTTTGGTCAAATAACGATAATAATAATAATAAATATTATGATTAAACAATTATTTAACGTTACCGAACAGGTAAAAGCTAGAGTCTGGCGTGGTACCTTTGAACGTACCAAGCGATTAATGGGGCTTCTCTTACGAGTTCCATTAATCGTATCCTCATCCCTTTCAGTTGAAGTAGGCTTAGCAGCTATCTCATTTGCGAGAATAGTGATAGGCATGGTTAGAAAGTCTGGACTTCTTTTCACTGCTCTCTATCTGAAACAGTGTGGTGTAAGTCTTCAGCGTTATTACGCGGGATCTTACTCCAAGGAAGACAAACTTTCTATTCCTGTATCTTTGACGCGAACGGGACTTCCTCGCATTATTCCTATAATGATTCGTAGAGTTATTAGACAGAATAATGAGAGAAGTGATACATGGGTGAGAATCTATCTATCATGGTTTGGAGCTTGTAGATTGATTGAACTAGCAAAGAAAGTTGATAAAGCTACGTTCAAGTCTATAAGCTCCCCTCCTGAAGATATTGAATCTATAAAAGAGGTACTGAATATGCTTAAAACGCATAGTAAGAAGCTCGTATCCATGTATCTTCCGTTCATCCGAACTATACCCGTTAAACAAGGTATGGTTTGGGAACCTACCTGGAAGAGTACCCCCATTGATGACAAAATAATATCTCGTTACAGGATATTAGATGACATCAGGATGAAGCACATCTCTTATTTAAATATATTTGTTAATCTAAAACATGAGATGGCTTCATTTGTATCGAACTTAAATAAGATTCATTCGATCGATACAAGATGGGTTCTTTTCTCTGTCTCTGGGATCATTGGATTGTTTATCCTCTGGACTTCAAAAGGACAACTGAGATAGCTAATAGGAGCCTTAATAAGTTTGAGAGAACAGTGGGACCACATATTAAACTATTCTTCCTGCTTATGAGGGTATCCCATTCCATTAACTACAGGTAAGTTGGCTCAAGTACTCGCAGGAGCCGGGAAACGCCGTATCTTTGCAATATGTAACTATATGAAACAAAGACTGCTTTTCCCCATTGGATCTCTCCCTCGCTAGTACTACTGGTCTAGGTTTTCATTCTTTCTAGTGTTCCACAAAGATAAAGTATAGGGCAGACCCCTCTCAACATGGAAATTGGCGTTGGCTTCTTTTCGAGGAGCGAAAGCAGCTCGACTGAATGAGTGTCACTATGTTCCTATATGAGTCATAGTGAAACTCATTTGAAACGAATCCTCGGTTGGGAATTCGATTCTGGCTACGCCTCATCACAAATGTCAAATCTCATGGAAGCAAGTTGATCAATAGAAGAATAGCTTGAACAAAGACTCACTTCAATAGCGAAACCCAAAACAAAGACCTAAGTATGCAAGCAACCGAGACTGGAATTTCGACTTCTTTGCAACTCAAACTGGATTTGATGCTGGGGCAATCCCTACTATAGTAAGAATACCCTGTCACATCGCCCATTGGAATGCCTCTTTCTCACAGGCCGGATTGAGGATGACTCCCGTCCCTCAAAAGACGTTCTCTACGGTTTCCCGCCTATGAATCACACTTCCTTCAGCTTGAAAGCGGAGGATGCCCACTTCAGTAATCAAGATAAGAGTCCAGTCCCGTGCGCCTAAGAGTGAAGCCTCCTCCTTTCCTATACTAGTTGTTTAGCTTCCCGCCTATGAAACTAAGTATTGAATACTACCTGAAGTGAGGATGATACCTTCTTTCTAGCAGGCAGCCCCAGTCAAAGATAAGTCTCAGATTTTGTTTGAACTGGCTATCGCCCTTTCTCACGAGTTATAGCTTTATAGAACTGAATTCACCTTGTGGGAACCCTCAAGATTCAGAAAGGGTGACTCTCCCTTATCGAAGGGATTCTAAACTGCCTCAACCTGCCACCCTGTGTAGTCTATCTCACTACGACTTTCCTATCTGGCTTGAAAGTCTAAAAGCAAAAGCTTCAAACTTCTATTATGAACCAGGAGCTGCTTCGGTCTAGTCCGTCGGAGTCGAGGAAAGGGAAAAGGGATTAAATGAGTTTCACTATATGAGGAATCTGTGAGTCTTCGTTTCAAATGAGTTGATAAACGAAATGAGTTGAACCTCATATGACTCCATCTCCTGACAAATGAGAAGGAACTCAAGCCAAACAAAGGAAAGATTCTTACTTACGAAAATAAGAAAAAAACACACAAGATGATATTCTCAGCAAGTGGAGTGCTCTCGCACAGAACGAGAGTATCAGATCCAGTGGAGTCAAGTTCTGGGTCCAGTCGAGCCTCTTCCAAGACAAGATTATGGGAAAGATAAGATTAGGTGAAACTCATTTGAAACGAATCCTAACTACACTAGACGCGTATGTTGGACCAAAGAATAGTTCAAATACGGTATAGATGATCAATAATGGCCACCTATCAGTCGCAGATTGAAGTATCCTTAGGCTGCAAAACCTTTCACTTTAATAGGGGCGACTCTTGGTTAAAGGTTCCATCCATAGGAATATGAGATAAAACCTCCATAGCCCATTCATGAACTGGGCGCAATAATCTTTACATAATTACATATAGCAAAGATTCTCCTTTTACCGGCGCCTGAGAGTGTCTCTGTTACTACCGGAATAATAGAGGCCATATGAGGCCCAATCCTCCTCTCAAACCAATCGAGAGATTCATTAGCAAACTGAGTCTTATTACGGTCAAAAGGGTACAAGACGAGGATTCCTCTCCTTAAGGTCGAGTGACAAATGTTCCTCTCATCCTCATATTCAGTGATTTATGTGAAATCAAAAGCAACAGGAAACACTTTTCAACTTTCTCAAAAAGAGAAAGAGCTCAAAGCAATAAGATTCAAGATGAGAAATGCTAGTAGAAAAAAGATGGGATGAGATGCTAGCCCTAGCGCAGAAGATCCATCATTGAGCCTTAGGCCACTACCGAGCAGCAATGGAGGATCATCACACTTGAGAGATTTTCCCTAAGCGGGGACAATACCTCTTTTTGCGAAAAATCTAGTTTCCCGGATGAAAGTCCCCTTTTTTAATAAGATACACGGCCCTGGAGGTCTTTCATCAAGCAAAAGAGGGACAGTAAATGGAATGAACTCAGCAAGAGATCAACTAACAAAGAAAAGGAAAGAACCCCAAGGGATTTCAATCCAAAGCATGGTCCCATTGAAAGCCCAGGGAATCATTCCCAATACAGATAATAAAAAAGATGGAAAGGCCAGGTTGTTGGTAACCCTCACACAGTCGGAGCGTCGTAGTGGCGTACGATTGTCCATGTGACGCGGCCATCGGTGAGAGAGGGTTAGCTCTCTCTCTTCTGTCATTAGCTTTCTCTTCTGTCTTCTAGCTATAGTCTTCTGGTAGTCGCTTGTCTTATGAGTGAATCTCGTGGGCCTCTGTTCTTTCCCCCGCTGGCATGAGGAAAGGGTCCATTCCACTAGCTCTTCTTCTTTTTAGAATCAATATAGGGGGGCGCTTTCCCTTTTCATGAGTAGATCTTCCCGCGCCCGTGCCTCCCTTTACTCAATGCTCCTGAAGTCCAAAAAGGAGACTGAGTGGACAGGGGGCAGGAAGTTCAGTTACAGAAATGGTAGTCGTGGACTGGTACCGCAGTACTGCCTACTTTGGGTACTCCTTCTCCTCACTCTGGGCTAAGATAGTCTCTTAAGTGCTAGCGTAGCGGGAGAGCAAATAGCAATGAAACTTATATAAAGTCTGACTCCCCTCCTACCAAGAACTACTCGAGCTCTCTATGCGAGGAACAGGATACAGATAGGCGGATTGCCGCATCTGAGCAGGCAGGGCGGGATGAAGCAAGCAGCAAGGGATTGGCTGAATAGAAAAGATGCGATCGGGAATGGGATATGGAATGGAAAGCGACGTACGTACTGGATTGACCGGCGTGTGCCAACTATTTCTTGCTTTTTTCCTTATTGGTGCACTCTTTCCCCCAATTCACCGATAGAGAAGAAAGAGATAAGCAATAACCGGACTAGACCAATGAAAGCGGATCAAGGTTTTGATTCGTTAGCCAAGCGCGCCTATGAAAGCGCCTCTATTACAGAAGCGAAAGCGATGTGCCCTATTTATCAGCCGAAGAGCATCCTTATCAATGAATGGGGAGTAGGCCCGGTCTATATTGCTAGAGTTATCTTGACTTCAACCCCCACGTACTCCTCTATTCTTATATTTTCATTCCGTTTCTAAGCTTCGCTTCCCCTTTAGTGCCTGCTGAGACTGATTTCCGAGGATGAGAGGAAAATGAGTGTAACTAATTCGTTGAACATAGTGAAACTCATTTGAAACGAAATGAGTGGCTATTCGATTTTTCCTCTCGAGATTGCTTTTCTAAAATTCAGGGGCAGGATAAGAAATAGAGAATCCCCCTATCGAATCGAGCCAGCCCAGGCTAAGAAATCCCCCTTAGTTTCATTAGTCTCTCAAACCCGCCTAGTCATTTAGTTTCACCTTAATATAAAGAAACCTTCTATTGGGAGGACTACTCTTTTTGTGTAAGCCGCCTTGCTCTAAGAATCATCTCTTCTCCCCGCGAGCGAGTTGGAATGCTAATCGATTTTCTAATGCCCTCTCTTTAAGGATATTCCCCTGTGAGAGATCTGATCTCATGTGCTCTGATGTAAGTGATCCTATATCGGCTGAAGTAAGTGAGCTCTCCGGGAAGGCTAGCAAGACTACCTGGGATTGCAGTCATAAGCGTTGCTCCTAGGGTTGGATTCCTTCAGGCTTCCTATCCTAAGCCCTTTCCAGCGATCCCTTTTAGTTCTTTTTCAAAGAAAGGCAAATTCCGATAGTCTGTGAAAGAAAGCAATATGAGGATTCGTTTATCAACTCATTTCGTTGAACATAGTTACACTCATTCCCAAACGTATCTCACTATGTCTTCTAGTCTATAGCTTGTTCGCTCACCCGATAGAGCATCGTGGAATGAACTAAAGATCAGCCTTTCAACCAGCCCAACCAATGAGATAAGGCCTGCCATGGATAACGAATAACCTTATTGGTTAGTCTGGTGATTACCCTACGAAGTAGAGGAAATTGGTATAAGACGAACCTCTGGAAGCTCTACAATATAGAAAGCTAGTTTGGTACCCGGAATCACACATGAGGGTGGGTTCTCGTGCGATTGATCTCTTGGGCCAATCCCATGTTGGCCTGATACGAGTTGCTTCGGAGCAGCTTTGGAGGTACGAGTTTCACTCTTTCGATAGGCTAGCCTAAAAGAAAAAAAGCAGTTGATTACTACAGGTGTCGGCGATGACCCTATTCGTTTAGCTAAGTAGAAGAGAAATCCATAGTTGGATTAGTGGAGATAGAATCCGATTTCGAAATCTCGTATGAGAAGAAAAAGAACACCCCGGTAGCTAGAATGGAACAAGGGATCTAGAGGTCTCCCAAGAAGGGCTCGCTTAGCTAGCGAAAAGTATGAAGAGGCGCAGAAGCAGAGCATTCAGAAACAAGGGATTTACTACGAGATCCCTATGATGGACGAACTGGTATCGATGCATGGAACACTGAATCCCCGAGAAAGACCAGACTAGAAGACGGAGGCGGTCTCACAAGGAATCAAGTTCCGTTCTGGGTTATGCTGCTTTCCCTTGGAAGTGGAGGCCGGGATCAGAGTTTAGACTAGAAGACATAGGGAATGAGTGTAACTATAAAATAAACCGATTCGTTGAAAATGAGTTTCACTATGTGAAGCCTTCCAACTATTCAAAGAGCCTCTCTTTCTGTTGCCGGTCAGCCTCAAAATGGGCAAACTTCCGGGTTAGTTAAGTCCGAATTCAAGCCAGATGGCAGGTCTTTATTAAGCTATATCCTTCGCTGATCAACAAGGCTCATGCAGAAGAGAGAATCCGCTTCTACGGTACTTCATCAAAGATAGCAACTAAGATTTAGAGAGCGTCTGTCTCGGGTAATCATTTCAGGAAGTACCATAAAATCAAAGAGTTGTGTTAGCTCTTGGGAAAGCCATTTTAGTAAAAGGCCCTTGCTCTTTAGTGGATGGGAAAAAACCCGGGCGAGCTGACCGGTTACGCAGAAACCGTAGACTTCCATGAGGAACCCACCTCCCATCAGACAGATACGAGTCCAGCTAAACCGGGATCGGAACTTCGAACTGCAAGCATTTCTTCCTCCCCGAAAATGGATAATCGTAGTAGTATACCTACTCGTAGAGGCCGGACCAAGGCAATAGCAATAGGTACGAAGTCGCTATAGCGAAGTTATAGGAAGAAGGATTCATCCCACAAGGTCTCGTTCGTCTCACAGCAAGTCTCCTGCGATCTACTCAAGGGTTCGACATGGTCTAGTCGGGATGTTTCCCCCTTAAGGAAGTAGCTAACGTGTGTTCGTCGTAACAGAGGTACGAAGTCACTAATATAGCTAGCTATATTAGGAGACGTATTTATAGCCCCTTATGCTTGCCCATACTAGTAGTAGAAAATGCTCGAATTAGATGTACATACGCCTTTCCACACCGCCACATGATTGATCATTGTGAGAAGCCAGATTCATTAACCTCTTGAGCGAAAGGCCTCAAGCTCATTATGATATGCTCCAAGCGACTCTCTATGTCCGAGGAATAGAGAGCCGTGTCAAGGTCCGGATTCGAGGTTAGAACACAAAAGCCCACCAGCCGAGCTGAACTGCTTAGTGATGGAAGCAATTCCCACGAGTTGAGAACAACTCAGAAGGATGTACTTGCCCCCTTCCCCAGCCGCTCATCCACCGCTTTTTATTAAGAAATCCTGTCTTTGTCTTGCCAGGCTTGCTATTCCTTACGCCCTGAGAAAGAACCTCCACTTGGATTCATTTCAAGTCTCGAGTTCTTGTTTAGAATTCTCGTAGATGAAGTTCGAACGAGAGCTTTGATGCAATGAAAATTTATCAGCAGTAGTGACAGCATAATAAATGTCCGGAGGAATCATAAATTCCCGGGTCCAATCAATGGTGCTGTATCGAAAACAAGATTCAGTCGCTACAAGCGAAGGATAATAAGAAAACGGCCGGGTAGATGAACTAAAAGAAAATACACTTGGTCCACTAAGCACTAGGAGAGTCGCTTAGATAATATGCCTCGACCGGAAGACTAAGGTACGTAGTCGCCGTAGTCGCCGTAGTTGAACATAGTGAAACCCACGGGGCGGTACGTAGTCGCTCGACCATAAGGGAGAGGGTTTTTGAACTCGAGAGATAGAACGATTGCCGATAAGAATAGTTCAGTTCAGGGCTCTGATATGGGGGGAGATAGCTTACCATTGGGTAGGTCATCATTTGAGAAGGATATGGCCATCGGTGCAGTGAGAATTCCTACCACATTCTCTAGGTCAGTAGGGGTGCTTTCTACAGGTATCTGGGCATCGGCCAAGAACTTCTTGAAAACTTCCTGGTCTTAGGAGAGGTTTGTAGGAGCTCTAGGATGGAGGCTTGAGTCCTATTGAGTGTCATAAGTTGTTGGCATCTGGTCTTATGGCTCTCTCTATTTTTCAGGATGGGAGTACCCTACCTGACCTAAGGATTGTCCTAGGCAACTGGTTCTCATTTGCTATGATAGGTAATCCTAGGGGGAGCTGGTCGAACTGGGATAGTGAAAAGAACTGGAGGCTCAATTACCAGAGGTGATAGGTTGATTTGTGCCTCTGGACACGACTTTACCTGTATTGTATGGGAGGCGTCCCGTCCCTTGGTTTAAGGGTTATGGAAGTGGAGCAGCATGCTCCAATGGTGAAGCAACCTGGGCTAGCAGGCCTGATGAAGCTATTGAAGGAGGAGGAGCGAAGCGAAGGAAGAATTGGAAAAAAAAGACTGTTTGCGCCCCTTAATCAATAGGTAACCAAAAGAAAGCCCTCCGAGATGCAAGAAAGGGAAGGGAGCCAAGTGACTTCTTTCTTTTTCCTGACTTCCTACATAGACAGAGGACCATTCCAAGACCTTCGCTAAGTGGCCCGGGCTTTCTCCCAGACGAAGGAGATGCGAATGCAGATTCGAATGTGGTTGCGTCAGGAGCACGTCTGGTGGTATCGTATATAAGATCACTGCTTCTTTTAGGGCGGATTCGTTCACATCGGATCTATTGTCCGTGGGTCTATCTTTACTCTTGACTAGTGGTTCACTGTGCTCCATCTCGACTTCTAAACTATCTGATCATGTCCGCTCCCTCTCTTTCTCCTTCTATAGCTGCTTTCTTCCGAACAGCCTATTCTATGTTCCTATTGTAAGAGAGACCTTTCTTCTATACGCGATTTCCTTGCCTTCCCTCTTCATTGCTAACCTCATCTCGTCTTATTCCGTTCGTGCCCTACGACTAGTAGTTCACTCACTCCCTAAAGGGACACTTTAACAATAAGAATAAGGATTTCCGGGATCTAGCCTTAGTTTCTTTTTTAATATAGTCTTTCTTTGTCTCTTTTCGATTTCCCGCAGGAAAGATAGCAAAGGAGACAATCCCACCCCCAACTCCAACTCCCCATCTGTCAATGAGTTGCTGACCTAAGCTGTCGCTACCCCTTCTTATAGAGAGTGCCCCGGGGAGATGCTTCCTATAGGGCAGAGAAATAAATGGAAAGACGCATGCCATGATTATGATATCTTCTTTTGCTGCTGCTGCTGCTAATCAGTTCAACCTTTCGATAAGAGTGAATCGAGTTAGTGTTCTTTAACCTCCTTCTTAAGTTATAGGCACAAGTAAGGTATGAAAGAGTATGAGTTAGTAACGAGTGGGAGCTAGCCCTAAAAGAAAGTAGGGAGAAGACAAGATCGGTCCCAAGCAAGTAAGGTATAGAGTGATCTCCCGAGCTATGAGTGAATACTTCATAGGAGTGAAGAATAGAGTTACGGACTAAGCACGAACGAGAGAATCCTAGATCTGTCACAAGGTAAGAGCAACTAATAGAGTTCTTGCTCTTGTTATTTAGTTCACAGATCGGGCGATCAAGGAAAAACATTTGAAAGAATTAGAGCCGCACTAGCTAATAAAAAAAGTGGAATACGGTTTCCCCGTTAAGTCATAAGCTAAAGGGAATCTTCTAAGAAGGAGCGCGGATGGAACTTGTCTTTATTGTCTTTTTTTCGTTCTGGCTTCGAATTGACATTTCTGTCAGGCTATTCCCTCCCAGTAATGTCTTCGCTGGATTCAACCGATTTCGAGGCCGGGCGGGGAAATAAAGAGCGATTACTCTCTTTCGGTTTTAGCATTGGCATCCTGTCAGCACCTGCAGTCAGTGATAGTTAGAAAGGCTTTTTCAAAAAAGAAAAGAAAGAAGATCATCCTAATGTGAAACGAATTACTTACTATTATTTCCAATCTCCGGGAGAAAGACGCCCCCCTATCCCCATTGCTCTACAGTCTACGGAATCGAGAGCTGGTACCCGGTTCCCCCGTATGGGGCCACCGTCGCTTTTCGATCCACACACAAAGAAACTATTAAGCTTACGCCCGTCCATTCCTTTAGGTCGATAACGGCGTAGGAGAAGAGGGGGATCCCAACCTTTGAAAGAGTGGTTTGGTTCCCTCAATACAGCTTATCGAGTTTTCAAGCTCCTTCTGTAATGAGCTTTACTCGAAGTCTTATTAGCGACTTTGTGAATCGCGGGGGTTTTCAAAAAGTTGAAATAAAATCCTTCCGGCGCTGGACAGTCTCGGTCTTAGTTCAGTTTGAATCCGAAGTCGAGGAGGCAATCAGAGCTAAACAAGAGTCTTTATCTTTTACTGTCCGAAAGTGGCTTTGCGCACTGGCTTACAACCTTATACCAGCTAGTCTTAGAGTGGGAGATTGAAAGGGTAGATTCGCCTCCTCATCAAAGAGGGGCGGGTGATTATCGAGGTTTGCAAAGTATAAAACTTCAGCATGTTGGATGCACCCTAAGCCCGTTAACCAAAAGGCGAATAGTTAGCCGAGGATGAATAAGCTTTTTGCCCGATAGGACGGAATCAATCGCAACACAATGGGGGAGGAGCGGGCTAAGCTTGAAGGCGCTTCTTCTGTGTTTAGGTTTTTTGCCCGGTTTCGGCCCTTTTATCGAAGTCGTTGATTACGAGGGCTGAAAGCCTATCAAAGAGCTTTTCTCACTAGCAAGATAATCTCTATTGAGGCTAGCCCACTGTGGAACGGGGAAAGGTCACCAAAGAAACAAGATAGACAGCTTCGGCATCAAAAAGAAAGTTCGCCGGAGGAGAGGTGCAGCATTTATACTAGCACCCGCGGGCGCCATCTTCTTGTTGTTGTTCCTATTTCAAAGTGGAATGAGAAGAGAGCGAGAGGGAGAAGTCCCAGTTGATTGATCCCTTGGGTCAGCCCGACCGTCTTGTGTGAAGAGTCCTTGCAGTGGAAGTGCTCCTTCTCATTTGGTACCTTGCCTTGAACAAGCCAATCAACCTCAATCCTAGGGAGGGCGCGGGAAATGATTTCAGGTGAAGCTCACCCGTCTTGTTCTCATCTTAAGGGAAGGCCCAGGCGCAGAAGGAAGACTCTTTGATCGGGTAGTTCCCCTGCCTTGTTCTCAGTCATTGGCCAATAAAACGAATTACTCTAGTGGTTCCGTCATAGTTATAGCAGTTAGCCCCTAAACCAGCTCTTATTCTTTTGTTCCAGTTGTCAGTGATGAAATAGAAAGAAAAACATTCCATGTTGTGGTCTCATATCCAAGTTGCATCAATCAAGTCAGGGAAAGATTTTGAACAAATAGAATATTCCTAACCTCCATCATGAATTGCGTCCGATGCGAGGCTTGGAAGAAGGGCTTACTTCTTTATATCGATAGGATGAGGTCCTTAATAGAACCCGAACTTTGGTCAATAAAAAGAATTGGATGATCACGTCTGTCTTTATATGGATTTAAACTAAGGTACCGTGCCCTAAGGCGGATGCCCCTTGCTTGGGCTTGGCTCCGAACCCGAACCTTGAAAAACTACCTGGTAGTCGATAAAAAAAAGAACTTCATCTGGTCTTGAATGGATCCCATCCCTGCAACTCAACAGACATTCTCTATCCCTTTCTTTGAACTACTTGCAACTCAACAGACAGTCTCCATCCCTTTCTTTGAACTATTCGCAACAGACATTCTCTATCCCATTAATAAGCCTTTTTAGAACTACTAAAGGTCACCGATTAGCCAGATCACCCTATCGCCTCCTTCAATCGTATATTCGGTCATTATTTTATAGAAGCACACTTGTTATGACAGGCTGATCCCACATGCCCACATCAGCCTACCCCCTCCCCGATTCCTCGAAGAGGGGGTCCTCGCCTTTGACGGCTAATTATCAATGGGTAGAACCCTTTGATCCAAATCTAACTGCTCTTCCCTCACCAACTCTTAGAGCACCTCGCCCGTTGGGGCTACTTAAAAGGTACAATCCAAATAATACAGCACCTACCTACGGAACATCATCGCTCATCAATTCTTTATATAATACATTTCAGCTCCACCCTATTGAACTAGGGACTATACCTGCAGCTAGAGCAAATGACAACATTATGCCTAATTTTACAGCATGAAGCTTTGGCCCACGAGCAGGTATAGCGAACTCTCCTAAAGGCGTATCATTGACAGCAGACTCAACTGATTGAGTAACGTCGCTAGTTTGGAGAAACTTAGCAACTTTAAATCCACTCGGTCTGTAGTCAAGATCAAGATAGTTTTCCCAACTGACTATTGAACCAAAGATATCTGTTGGCAAAGAACCTACAGTGGAAGGTACAACAGCGTACCAGACAACACAACCAAGACCCATGACAACAAGAGACAAGTAACGTCCATACCAGCCGTGACCGGATGTTACAACATCGGTCAATACTTTTGAAGCATCATCTGGTTCGTTCAATAAACTACGAATACCACATCCTAAACATGATGATGTATACATAGTTAAGGGTGATAGTTGATTTTCAAGATATGATAAACTGAGGTTATTCAAATATTTTTCCAATTTTTCTATTTTAGTACTTGTATATACAACTTCTTTGACAGAGAAGCCATATTTATCAGGTGGAAAGCGAAATCCAAATGCCATACTTGTTTCATATTTATTATTTAAGGATTTAAAGAAATGAGGTTCATATTCTTCCAATGTCATACCACATTGGATTGCTCTTATAACACCCTTTATAGCACTTGTGGGTGGATATGTTTTTAAAGCCCTATAAAAAGGGGGGGGGCTATAAAAGCAGCTATACTACTTGTTGTATTATACATACTTAAGCCGGGATATTCTGTTTCATCTTCATATTCCGGATTTTCATTTGAAATTGAGAGTCTTTCGAACTCAGAACACAACAAATTCACATCCATATCAAAAAGTTGTATATTGCTCAAGATAACGCACACCGCATTCGTATCTATTAGATACCTGAACATGATTTTCTTATCGTTTTATGACAACTCTTGTACATACAAGATACAATTTGTCATAAAACGATAAGAAAATCATGCAACAACAATTCAAGTGTCTGTGTCTAAGGAATTCCTATGTTATGTTAAAACACCCGATTATGAGTCTTCGAATGTCGAATTATTTGATCATAATCTCGATAGTCTTGTTCATGCTTCTTTTTTTTTACTTGGCATTTCTATTGATTGGCATTGATTTCAATCTGGTTCTTATGAAACTCCAATCCATGCTTCTGGTTAGGTCGTTCCGCGTTCTCTTAAGTCGGCTTCTTGGTTGGGAGGTTCCTATTTTCGTTCTTGTTTTTTTTGTTGGTTTGGAACTGGATTCCAGCTTGCACATGCAGGATCCAGCAGGAGGTCAACCTGCTGCCAATCCTGCAGCGGAGCAACCCTCCAACGTGCCTTCAGGCGGATCGACCTCAAAAGGTACATGGTGGAAGAAAGGGATTCCTTGTTTCACCCCCCAAACAGAAGAGGGAGGACATTATGTTTAGCCTCCTGAACCAACACGAAACTGGGTATTGGACGTTGATCTTCCAAGGGAGGATCCGTCCGATACAATTGCCACTCTTAGGAGAAAATGTGCGATTATTATTCAATCATTCCCTAAAAATAATGAGAGAGACGACTTAACCTTTGATGATATCGCACAACGCCTGGTTTTGGAAAGTAAGGGTACGCCCACCGAAATGGGTCCTTCAAAAGAAGACTTCCAACGTCTGCTTGGAGAATTACAAAATCCAGCAAGTAGCGTCTATCTTCGGGTTTTAAAAGCCCTGGAGAAGCATCCCCGCTAATGGGGCAACCGTTACTCTTGGGCCAATTCCCCCTTCGTACTACCAAAAAATGAGATTCTTGCCGAATCCGAGTTTGCTGCTCCAACCATTACCAAACTAATACCAATTCCGTTTAGTACTTCAGGTGCTTCTGTTGCGTATAATGTAAATCCCGTAGCGGATCAATTCCAACGCGCCTTTCAAACTAGTACTTTTTGTAATCGACTCTATAGCTTCTTCAATAAACGCTGGTTTTTCGATCAAGTTTTGAATGACTTTCTAGTAAGATCGTTCCTGCGTTTCGGACATGAAGTCTCATTCGAAGCTTTAGACAAAGGTGCTATTGAGATATTGGGGCCTTATGGTATCTCGTACACATTCCGACGATCGGCCGGGCGAGGAGTGCAAAGCCAGGATGGCTTGGTAAGCAAGCAATCCGTTAAACGGCGCCAACTCCCCATTCTTTCTCTTCTTTCTTTTTTAAAGTCACGATCGTTTCAATCCGGTGTTTTCGCGGATCTGGGAAGCGCTGGTTCGAATCCAGCTCGTGACAAGACCAAAGGTCATTTACCCCTCCTACAGCGGACATAGACCCATCCAGGCGCCTACGGATTATATCTTATTTTAAGAGAAGCTATTGAACTTGACGAACGAATAGGCTTTCTAAAAAGGAGTTCTTTTGACTTTACTGATAGGGCTTTCAAGCCTACGTTTGCCGGAATGACTGATCAGATTCCAAAGCTGGCCGTATAAGTGACTGATTGGCACTGATTCCGCTTCCCTCCGATTTCGATCTGCTAGCAACTCCGATAGTGAAACCAATTCCTATCCTCTCTTTGACGGCCAAGCAAGCAAGAAGGTTCGCCCACCCATTTCATTTGTTGCTCGATGAAACAATCCAACCTGACCATGTTTTCTGACTCTCTTCCTGTCTCCAGTAGACAGATGGTACAGAGGCCTACCCTCTACAACTCGCTTTTCTTCATTTATAAATAACAACACATTAGAGCGACTTCGTACCTCTTTAGTACGGTCGAGCTGAATTCCCCTCTCCAACTTGACTAGAAAAAAGGAGGGTCGGCCTGGAAAGAGAACGGATTAGCAGTTAGCTAGCTCACGAGCTAAGCTAGGATTCCACAGCATAAGATATTATCTTAAACCAAAGCACCACAACAAACCTGCACATATTGCCATGAATTCATGAACGTGCTTTCCCTTAGATCAGGTAGAGCCTGGATGTGCTCGCTAATCGCTCCTTGAGCTCATTCGAGACCACTGCAAACATAAGAAGCAGCGAAAACACCGATATCTCTTTCTTCTTAGAAAATCTTTTCCTTTCTTTCCTTACTCAGTTCTAGATGAACTCTGAATCCAAAGCTTATGCCACAGCGCAATGCCCGACCTTCTATTTTTTAGTAAAGAAGGAATCTGCTTTCTAGAGCTAAGTCAGGTTCAGAACAACCTATTCAATGCAAAGAGCGGCTATGCTGATATTAAAGCAGAATACCATTCAAGCAAGAATGAAGGTATGATATTAACCCTCGGCTTGGAGAACTTCACTACCTTGAAAGGAATGCTTTCCTTCTGGCTTCCCGTGCCAAGCTGTAAGCATAGCGAGTTAGGTATGGGCTCCGTTAAAGCAGATACAAGAAAGAAAGCAAAAAGCATTCTCCTTATAGGAAGAAGCTCCCCATTCTCAGAAGAGAATGAAAAATTAGGAGCGAATCCAAGACTTGGACCAGAAGGAGATGAAAGACCGGTACAATCAATGTTGAAGAGGGAGAATAGGATTCCAGCTAGAGGCTGCACCCACCTACTATAGAAGATATAGAAGACTGGCTGCTAGCCTACATCAAAGAACAAACTAACGAGACTGCTAAGGTACGGGATCTTAGATGGAGAGAGTACGGAATGGACTGGTTACGGAATAGGGGATTACCGACAAAGAGATGTACCGATTCCAATGCGTACGAGATAGAAAGAGAAGTTAGCCTCAAGGGTAGGGCAATTACACCCACAAGGAAAGGGGACCTTACTAAGACGATAGGCGAGGACCTTGAATCAATCAAGCAATAACTTTCTTCGAGAAAAAAGAGAAGGGGTGAGCTCAATAGCTAGATTTCTTTCTGTTATGCGCTATAGGCCATTATAAGGCCTAAACCATATCATCAATTATGGGCTTGCTTTCAGCTCAACAAGTCTGTGTAAACCTTCATTCCTGCCAAGCTGCGGCATCCACTATTACAGGAATTTATTTTTATTTGAATATTTTAGGAGTTAGTGCCTTACTTTCTTCCACAAGAGGGAATCTCTTTCCATTCCAGGCTCAGCCTTTGATTCGAGTCTTCGTATGAGAGCGGAATAAAGACCAAGGAAATAGCGTAAAATAGGTGAACCTGTCATCACACGTAATTTCCCTCCTTCTTTTCCTCGCTCGAAAGCCCCCGATAAAGGAAGTAGAAATAGAATAGTGAGTTGAGTCTTTATTAGGGAGAGGTCTAGCTCCAAAGAAGATTCATAAGAATAAGAAGAGGAAGAATGCACGAAAAATCCTATCCTAATAGGTAGGGCTCGCCTCCCGTTGTTCTCTTTCGTGCTATCGGTTGTAAAGTGCTGCTCAAGCTGAGCTAACTACAGGTCCGAATGAACTGGGACACCAGACCATTCAACTATTATGCGGAAGCAAGCCCTTTGTTTCTATACGAGTTTTCTTCAGTTGCTTAGGGTGAGCAACCCATACCATTCACCTTCTAGCCTAGGAGTCTGTGGACATCCATTTACATCATTTCTTTGAAAAGCTCCGAATTCTTTTCCTTTCCCACTTCACGGAAGAACCGGGAAAAGTAGTAGCCTAGGAGTATGACCCTTCTATCCAGAAAACTTCGCATCACGAGCAGTTTTCTCACACGGATAAAGAGGCTTTCTCATCCAATGCTATTCCGACCTCGCTTGGTTAAACTTCAGAATCCTCTTTTCTTCTCTCCTACTACTACTTACTACTACGGTACGGCTATTTTAGATCGGAACGAAGAGGAGCCCGCCCTTCGCCCTTGGCGTAGAGTAAGCCGCCCGCTAGCCAGCCAATACCTCTTTTTTATTCCTTCTTTCACTTGGTGAACCAACATGTGAGTCTCTTTGCTTTATTCTTTCTCCCACCTGAAATCTCCCGATCGGGAGAGGAAGCGCCCCATTTACCTATACTCAGACGGCTCGGGGACTGTGAATGAAGTACTACAAGATGAACGATTACCACTAACAGTAAGAAAGGAACGGATAGGGAAAGATACCGTCCTTAGTAGTAAGTAGGAAGGATAAAACGAAGGCCCTTGATTGATGGATACCGAAAAAATTTCTTTACATATGGTATGGCAGGGGTGAATCTATCTAGGCGATCGTGAACTGCAAGAAAAGACCGTAAACAGGATTAGGAAGACTAGATTGAGGAAAAAAGAAATAATAAGATGAATAATAAGATGCGGGAATCGTTTCAAATGAGTTTCACTATGACTCATATTCCTCATATCGTGTACAATGCTAAAAAAACTGAGTCAAAAACGAGACTTTCACAGGTCCGATAGGTTGTTAGATAATATTTGAAGGGACGAAGCAAGCAGCAGCGCTCGCGCAATGATATCGAGGGTCTTTTGGAAGCCTGGAACTTACTTAAAGAAAGACCTATATCTACAGTTTTGGGCCTGCCTCCGGCCTCCTGGTGAGCATTACTAAGGTCCTTCAAAAAGATACGTATTTCGTTATTTGACCTTAGATTTATAGGACTTTCTCCCCATTTTGATGCTTGAAAGCAGTGGAGAGGAGAAAGAAAGCCTTCAAGCAGCTGGAATTGGATAATTTGTTCAAAGAACAGCCTGCGCTCAGTATGATGGTAGAAAGTAGAACTCCTGTCTATCAATCTTATCGGACTATCCCTACGGAAAGATTAATAGTTGTTACTATCTCTATTTACAGGTTATGTACAGTGAGGACTGCTCAGGGAGTAGTCCGAGCGATAGAGAGCAAGTAACGACGTTTTTCAGTAGTATCTAAATACCTCTTTTGTTATTTAGTATAGTTATTTACTATCCCTACGAGCAGTTTCAACTAATTTAAGTAAGGGAACTAAAACGAAATTCATATTCTATTCCCGGCTAAGCCTAGTCGACTGTTCGTCCAAGTATAACTTTCTTTTCCTGGACATTATGTTGACCTAAAACTCCTAACATTTACACCCGAGGGTTAGTTAGGTACTGTACTGGATTAGTAACAGATGAGCTTAGACTTAGATGTTCAATACCAGGGTTTTAGGTTCGAACGAACCAGTCCCGCTCCACGAGCCCGGGTTTCTTTCCTTTTGGGTCACCTTGGTCCTTCCGGATGAGGGGTTTCAACCCTACGAAATAAGATTCCCTGGCAGAAAAAAGAGCGCCATACACCTTTCCAACCGACCCATCACTGCGCTCGAACTGCATTTGCAGGAGATACGGGTGACGGCCTTGATTTTGTGCAGAGTAACGAGTTGGGAGCGAAGCTACTTCCGGTACGATAGCGTAACCAACTATAAGTCAGCTAGCAAAGAGAATCACCCCTGCTGTGGGGCGACCCAGAATGATGTTATAGGGTGTCGGGGAGTCCACCACGTTGTAGTCAATGTCGACCCATCTGCCTTCTCCGTGGGGTCCGATGCGGGTAGGAATCTTTATCATCCCAATGGGGCTAACGCCCGCCAAATCCGACAATCGGATTGGAAATCCTTGTCATATCTGACTCTTCATACTTGAGCAATTCCAGGCACTTCCAGGTAATGATGTCCACCGAACTTCCGGTGGCGATCAATACTCGCCGGATCGTTTTTCTATAGATTTTCACCTCGATAACAAGCGGGTCCTCATGAGGAGTGACCATGGGTCTTGCGTCCTTGGTGGAAAAGGTCATCGTAGGAATTGTGAGGGTGTACCCGCCGGTCACGACTAACTGCTTTGCCTGTTGGACTTGCTTTGATGATGAGTAGGCGTGTTGTGCTTTGGCCCTTCTTAAGTAAGGCTTTTACCGAGGAAAGCAGGCTTGATAGGGCCAAGTCTTCATTTGTATGTAAGACTTTTTTGGTTCATGTCATGGAGGCTCGGGTCTTTCATTCGGGCCCTATTGGGGCACCCTGTGGGCCAATGCGTATAAGCTTGGGCTTTCTTAACGTGGCTCATTTGACGACTCAGTACATGGATGTCACGAGTCCATTGGCATAGAATATGGAATCTTTTCTACGTAAGCTGGTTGTACAAAGTTTGTTACAATATGATTCGGGTATATTATGTGTGCTCCACAAGGTAGCCAGAGCCAGCCAGGTTTTCATTAAACAGGCATTCTAGTCTTCAACTGCAGAAAAGTAGTGCGGAGAACTAGCCAGAAGTGTGCCTGCCATCAAATTCGGTGACGCATGGTGGGATTCCTCTACCACTCTATAAATGGAGGCTCAATAAGTGTCTTCTTCATCAAATTAAAACCAAATAAATTAAGTAATAGCACGTATAGCTATGGGTGCTGCAAACAGGCTTTCCGAAATTGATGCCGAAATGAGGCAACTGACAAATTCAATTCAAGAGCACCGTAGAGTGCTAAACCTCTTTTTGAGAAGTGTTAGAACAATGGATCCTGCAAGGATTCGCGCTGCCAGAGAGCGCATAGAGGGTTTGGAGGAGAGGCAGCAAGCGCTGCGGGCGGAGCAGTACGCGCGCATTGTTGAGGTAGCACACCACTTTCGCCTGGGAAACTAGAATAGAAGAGTCCGTCGACTCTTTTGAGTTTTAGAAGGTTTCAATAAGTGTCTGTAGACGCAAAGTAGTGTGTTTTAATGCATGACTTTCTTTGGCTTTGTTTAGTAGAGATCTACTCCGATGCTTACTGGAGTCCTATTTATGCTAACTATCTTTGTTTGGTTTTATTTTTTATGTTTGCATGTATGGGAACCCTAGTTGAAAATGTTTACTACTTATTTATTTTATGCTTTTAAAAAGACTTATTCGTATAAATAAAGTTCTTTCCTTTTTTTCTTTCTATAGTGGGGATAGTCGCACGTAATGACAGACATATTATTTAAAGTTGTGGTAAGGAACGGGTTTCGTTCTAGTGCCCGAAAAAAATATGAATTAGAACCCGTACGTGATATTTTCATCTCATACGGCTCCTCCCTTATGCGCATAATGAAAAGCAAATTATAATTCTAAATTTAGTTGTAGTGGGGCTAGTGTTTTTACAAGAAATCTCTAGCCTGCGAAAGATCTTTTTCTTTTTTTTATTGATGAGGTAAGTCCTTGTGGAGAAAATCTTCATTCCCTCTTGTCTTGGGTCCCCGCCTACTCATCGAATGTTTCCTCCAAAGCCAACATCAACGTAGTGTGGAGGGATGTGGGGAGTCGGGTCTTTGGAAGCGGAACACGAACCGAGCTTCTATCATAGTTGAATGATGAACGAATAGCGGGCATTCTGTTCAAAAGCGTACGTGGAGCTTCTGTTAAGCATATAGCTAGCGTTCCCACTCGTAAGTGGGGCTCGCCATCCTTCGTCTGGTCGAGAAGGGACTGTGACTTGTTCCCGCAAGGACAGGTGTTAAGATAAGAAGAGAAGGGTGTCCCGACTTTTGTTAGGCAAAAAAGCAAGCCTGCAGCCAATGTCGCATTAGGGAAGGGGGAGTCCATTCTATTAAAGTGCGGATGGCGAGTTTCTTCCTGGAAGTTTAAACCTTTTCTTCTGTAGCGGACATGGGTTCAATCAACGGGCGCGAAATCAGTGATAGGCTTGATTGATCATATTACATAGAAGGCGTTACGGGGAGCGATGATTGGCATTCTACTCCTTATTTATGATTTAGTGCGTCGTCCGCAGAGTTCGAATTAGAGCTACATTCCTCATTCAGTGGGAAACCTTAGCCTTCTAAGTAAGGATGTTTTTCGAGGGTATATTTCATATCTGAGGTCCAGCTTTTTTTTTAATCAAAAAACGCCTTCGCAAACACACTACTAAAAAATCTCGACCGACGGAAAAGCATGGTAGCAGTCTTTTGGATCTCCTACTCGTCCCACCTCATCCGGTTTTTTCACGGAACTGCTAACTCTGTTGGGCGCATGAGACACTTGCCCAAGGGATTTAGTTTTAGAACGAACAACACACCATTGTTATACGAGGGTCTAGCGCAAGGAAAAACGAGTTGTTCATATACGCACCTGCCTCTGATACCCAATCAGAAGGGTAGTAATGTCCACAAGGTGCGAAGCGCTTTTTTGTTGCATCAAAGCAAGAACAACGACTGTTACAGCTTCAAAATAAGTCTGCTGTCGATTCCATCTCTCCGAAATGGTACAACCAAATGAGAGGCTAAAGGCAACGAACGTTAAACTTCAACAAGTAGAAGCTGCTGCTGCTTCCCGTCCAGCCATTTTTTTTACTATTTCTTGAATCCCGAAAATCTCATTGTAGAGAATCCCTGCCCCAACTCGATCGAGCGCCAGTGATTTCTTTCCAGAGGTGGAATCTTCTTCCGATCTGTCTAGGCCCACCCAGTTCCTTATCAAGGGTCAGCTCAAAAACAGGGTATCCCTTAATGTATGGGACGGGACCAGGTAGGATTAGTACTTTCATGGCCAGGTTTTCTTCTCATCCGGCTTTTGTCGCCGGCTCAAGCGACTCGCCTTAGGCAGCTGGCTCCTCACTTCTGGGATTATAAGGCGGAGCATTAATCTTTTCAGCAGAGATTTGGCACTTGTGACACTTTCGCACATATTCAATGCAATCCGTCTCCAGTGTGAGCCAAAAGTTACCGGCTTATGAATTTTTCGAGCTACCATATGCCCATTCGCATGAGTCCCACATATCCCTTCATGCACTTCTTCCATGAAAGCTTTTGCCTCTTTGGCATCTACACATCTTAGTAGCATAGAATTGTAAAGTCTTTCTCCATTGAGAAAGAAACTCATTGCCAATCTGCAAATTGTTCTCTTGTCGACTTCAGAGATACCAGGAGGATACTCACGATGCTGAATATACCGCTTGATATGATATCATAATACCAGGGCTTTCCATCTATCATATCATCAAGCAGTATGATGGGACGTCCCGAGTTTCTACCTAGAGAGGTTATACAACGGTTCCTTCTGTTCCCCTCATCATTGATGCAAAGGTCGCCAGAATATATAGTTCAAACAAGCCTTGGCAGAGACAGGGGAGAAATCCTTAGTCAAGCCCTTCACTGGTAACTCTCTCTATCAAAATGGAACTTTCTCTATGTATGGCTCTAACCCGGCTAGGATTAATAATGAGGGAATTCAGGAACTATTAGCTCTACTCGAGCTATGCCGTCTCTTGCCTTGGGTCTGCTGCCCCTCTTCCATCGGTTGGAGATAGGGGTTCCCAGTTGTTTTAGTACTTATCATCTATTTGATCTCACCTGCCCGGCATGGCATGACATCACTTTTCCGTTGTGAATTCCGTTTCACTCGTTAGTTCTTGTCCCCTTTCTGACCAGGAAAGTGAACCTTGCATAAGGATATCCCAGCTCGAAAGACATTTCCGTATTAAAATCTAGTTTTTTGTGGTTGGAAAATAAAATAAGGTATTTCATTCTCCGGCTATTTACTTGATAATTGCACTTCAAAGGTATAGCAGCTTATTAGGAAAAGCACCTCCATGAGGTCGCGGACCCACTACACAGCAATTAGAAACACATAGAGCAAGCACGCAGGATACTAACATGAAATTTTGACAAAAAAGAAGGCCATTCTCAGTATTTAGAAACATATAGCAAAAAGCTGTTTGATAGTTTGATAGAAAGTTGGATTCGTTTGATAGTATAAAACATTTAACCTAATAGGGCACCAAGCCAGCTTCCACTTGTGTCTCCTGGGCCGGTTCGGTTGACCCTTTACCAAACCAAATAAGACACGTCCCACCTAAAAGGCAAGTTCCTAACTAAGAAACCTAAGCTAAAAGCGAAAGTGGGGTGTATCTATAGTCGGCTTTGGCGCTTCACAGCTCCACAATACAATCCCGCTTTATCTAAAAGAAGCTTCGCAAAGTGCACTCTCAGTTCCCTTCGTACGACGGGGCTCCTGCCATTCTTCCCTCTATGGAACCCGGTCGAATCCTCTCCTTTACAGTCGAGTCACTTGGGCAGTACCTCAACTACGTTATAATAAGGGGTCTTGGCAATCCGCCCAATATCGTATAAAGCTGCTGCTACTTCGTCCCCTTCCGTGCCTGCTTCAATCAATCGTATTTCTTTCGTGAAAACGGAAACGTACTTTATTAAGGATGATGCCTGTTCCCTGCCGAGTGAAGGAGAGATTGTCGTACTTATGGGGATCCAAAGTGACCCCAGGTCTGGGCGTCCTGAGAATACTGAATACGAGGTATCATTTAGTATCTGTTGACCGGACTAGTCTCGTCCCATCTGGGCTCTTTGGCTGACCTATCAAAAGGGTAGGATTCCGTTCCGAGGGGGTGAGGCTGCCGCGCTTGGTACGGTGAGTTGATAGCTATGGATCAAAGATAAGGGCATATGTGATATCCATTCCGGTTCTTGATGCCCCTAAGGCAAAAGAGCTAAAGAAATGTTCTAGTCAAGTCGAGAGCTAGAGAGAGTAGATGATACGTCCAAGGGTGAAGCTAAGGCGTATCTGGCCACTAGGGAGTCATCAAAGTATGAGTCCATGCATTTGCTAGCTAATACTGGATCGTCAAAGACCTGATTCTATTTCTTAATATCGTACGTCTCCCTCCTAAGGGATCTAATTCGAACTCCTTCCCTCACTTCGTTCATGATAGTCGGTCGAGTGGCCACTCTTCCCCTTTATAGTGGAGTTTCGCCTCTTTCCTTGGCCTTATCTTTTGAGCTTTTTGTCTTGTAATCAAGCGCGAATCAAATGAACCTCCATCCTATCTATGGGCCTGTACCTAAACTCTGAAAGCGAGAACCTCTATTGTCGTCCCACATTCCGAAATGAAAGAAAGCGGTAACTCGAATTCTGTTTATCTTCTTAACAGTAGAGCCACTCCCATTCCTCTCGCTTTCAGCGGACAGACCTAGAAATTTAGTACGCGTGAGACCTAATTTATCATCTGTACGCCTCCCCCTTCTACCCTCCTGGTCCTTTTCAAGCAAAAAAACACGGGTTTGGGCGACCTCTTGCCTCCATTTCCAACTGGCGAAGGGCAGGTTGGGAGCTGGGAAGAATACGAATCTTGCAAGAGGTGCCATCCTGACCAGGAGGAGGTGATGGGGAAGCTGCTTGCCGACTTATACTCAATTGAAGGGTGAAGTATTAATCAAATAGTTCAGTTGTTGCGCCCTATATCCTAGTAAAGTTCGAACCGTTTCCAGAGCGAAGGATTTCGATCTTAGACTGAAAAATGAAGCGCATGAACTACCCCTATTGACCTAAAAGGTCAGCCCCAGTCAGTGCAGTCTGGATCTTTATGATTCAACTTCTCTTTGCAAGCTAGCCCGGTGCCCCATAAACCAGCTCTTCTCAGAACCCAGGATAAAGACTAAAAGCTGTCTCTTGAGCTCGGGTAGCTCCTTCTTAATTGATTGCAAAATCTTAATCGAATTGCCATGCTCTAATCAAGGAGCGACCAATGAAAATAGAGTTACTCGAGTTACTAGAGTTACAAGTTCTAGGGCGAAGGACTCTGATCCTGGGTTTTTGAACATCAAGCTTGTGCACAGGCCTCTCTCTTCCTTCTTGCTTCACACCTGCTATTGACCCAATTAACTTAAGAAAGCAGCCAAGCAATGGCCTTGTTATTTATAAGGGGTGTGGCTATGCCGTGTTCTCGGTGTATGCGTGAAGTGAATCTTCTATACCGTCCATAGTTTGCGGGCAATTCATTTTCATGCATTTGGGACCGTTGTCGCTGGAGATTGCACTTAGTGCTAGGCTTCCGCTGTCGCCCAGCTGCTTCAGTCTCTTTCTCTTTATCCGCATTCCCATACGGATTAACAAGCCTTTCTGTACTCTCTTCCTAGCATTAGAAAAGTCGTCTAAATCTACTAAATAAGAAAAAATCCTCCGGGTAGAACGGTTGAGCGGAGGCAGGCAAGTTTGTAAAGTAGAGTTTCTCGGCCTACTCCTTCGTTTTTTAAAAAGGACCAAAAGAACTAGGTGTAATCTAGTTCTTGTTCTAAGGGTCTCAAAGTCTGCTTATAGAAAACGAAGCTTCACGTATGAGATTGCCTTGTGTTCCGCTTTACATATTTACGAGGTAAACGTTCTTCTTTCAGCTCTTGCTCAACTCCTTTCGTAGCTTCCTTCTTTTCTCAATATGATCCTTCCAAGATGCTAAAAAAAACTATCTCATGGAAGGGAGTGGGAATAATACCTCAAGCAGGCGCGAAGGGCTAAGAGCGAGGAGTGGTCCGCTTGAAGCAAGCATCTTACCTATTCGCGCTAAACCAATTCGTAGAAGAAAGCTTTACTAATTCCCAGCTTTTCAATCTGAATTCGGACTAAGAAGAAGAAGCTAAGAGTCACAACAACCAAACACTAAAGCTACTGAGGTACTGCTCAAGTGACTCGACCAGCGGGAGAGGTACTGCCCAAGTAACTCGACTGTAAAGGAGAGGCTTAATTCGTTTGGCGACTTTGGGTGCCTACTTTCCTTTCCGGCTTCTTACAGAAAGGACTAAACACGAGCTATCATGGGGGGTCAGTAAAGAGACCAGAACCTTTTTTCCCTGCGACTTTACTCAAACAAAATGAAACTGAATCCATCAGGTAAGAGGAGAAAGTATGAAAAAGTAAGTTAGTTGTCGGGTCGATCCATTTGATTGGGAAGTTATTAGCGGAATATAAAAGGTGCAATCCACAAATAGCATGTGGTAAGTAGGGAGAAAGAATTGGCTTAAATTCACATAGAACCGATGGGGACAAGTCCAATTGTAGATCATGCTTTGACTTCAACCCGATTCCGCGACTCCTTGAAAGCACGGCACACTTTCTAGGACCGAAAGTACCACGGACCCCTCCCCTACGATCGAAAACTAGAACTACTTTGAGAAAAGCCGTACACAAGCCATACTTGGGCACCTTAGGCATCATGGATGAAGGAACACCAGGCATGATTCCAAGTGTTAATGTGAAAACTAGTGTGCCCACTTTATCCACCTTGCCGCTTGTCAAGGGAGTCAAGAAGGACGAAGAAACTTTTGTGGCCCACCATTTGTTAAACCCCCTCTTCGAGGAACCGGGGAGGGGGTGGGCTGATGTGGGCATGAGGGATCTGCCCCCCAGAACAAGTGTGCTTCTATAAAATAATGACCGAATATAAGATTGTTTGAAGGAGGCGATAGGACAGCTCAGGGAGTAGTCCTCTCTTCCAGTAGGCTTATAAGAAACTATACTAATCCATAACTAAATAAAGAGGTATTTAGATACTACCGAAAAACGGACTTGGTCGATCAAAGAGTCTTAACAAAGAAAGAGAAAGATTTGCCAACCCGAAAAACAGATCTCATCACAGCACTTGTAGTAACCCTCCTAGTCGCACCCAAGATGAAAGGGGATTGGTGGCATCGGTGCCCTTCATTCATTGGACCTCGAGCTCTAACCCAAGGTTCTGCCCTCGACCTTTAACGACGGGACAACTATAATGGATGAACTCCGGGACAACAAAGGACATTTCACCGAAGAGCACTAGACCAATAGACCAAGTTACACGGCTAAAAGGAAAGCGCTCGGCTCGAACCGGATCGGCTGACCTCACTTTCAAGCATCCACTGGATCAGAGATAGAGATCCTTCTTCCTTTAGCGGCTTAGAACAAAATAGTAATCCAAATCCCTGAACGTAGTCCAACCTTCGGTCCTTCTGAAGCCGAGAAGGAGACTCCCAACGAGAAAAAGGGACCTTTCTCTAAGCCATTTGATGTAGCCTTATTCTGGATAAGGACAAGAGGATCGCTACCGATGCTTTGAATAGAAGCCCCTAGGCCTTATTAGGGCTGTAATCTCAGATGAAGCAAAGAAAGAGTTGACCTTACCCTTTAGCTTGCCCCTAGGCAAAGGTGGGGAGCTGGACCAATCCAATTTCCTTGGATTGGGGGCTTCCATCTCTTGAATAAGAGTGGAATCCAACCCATAAGCTTCGCTAAAGCTACTACGTTCCTACTTTGATTCAATGAATCAATCAGAAAAGAATATTCTCATTTCCTCTGAGAAAGAGGAGATCTAATGAGAAGAAGGGTAAAGAAAGGTTCGTATAACAGTTACCTAATGAGAGAGAGCAGAGGTGTTCAGACAGCAGCAGGACCAGCAACTAGGGTTGTTCACAGAGCTGCCGTCTTTCCCGGAGAAGACTGGTGACATGTCCGATCCTCTCGACAGATTAAGCTACTTCTACTTACGTGAGTTCGGGAACAAAGGGGTGGCAACTTGCCCGATAAGAAAAGAGTAGCCCGAGTGAAAGAGTTCTTGTTTTAGTAGTTAAGGAGTAGCTAGCAGCTATGAGTTCCGAGTTGACGAAATCAAATAAAAAAGAAATCTCTCCGGACTGGTGACACCAGTACCACACTCTACGGCACACATCCCAAGTTGTAGTAGACGAAGATGGTCACCTAGGATAGGCAGACAAACCTGAACCTTAGAAAGTTTAGGTAGGCTCAAGCCACTTCCACTTTACCTAAAGTGTGATGTGAAGACAATTCTTTCAATAGGCTTCAGTCTCCCCCAGGAGTGATCTCTTTTCGAACATAGGGGCGCGCAAACGCTTTAAAAACTATAGTAGCGACTAGCTCACTAGCCGATAGAGATGCTACCTCAGCAGCGACCTAATACTAAAGTAAAGGATGAAAAGCAAGAATCGATTTTCCGCTCTATCTGAATTGAATGTCCCAGGGGAGCTCCTTGTGCTGCAAGAGCCCGACATGTACGTAGTGTCTTCTTTTTAGAGTTACACGCGCGGAGTGAGATTATGAGTTCGAGATATTGAGTTAAACTTCCGTCCGCGGAAGAGATATTGATATTCTAATCCTGTCCGGTGAGAAGGAAGTAAGCCAGTATTATTAGAATACGAGTCCCCACTGGATTAGACTGTCTATCTCTTTAGACGACCTTACACGCCTAACTGGAGATGATCTTACTCTTCTCCCATAGTAGGTTGAGTGCAGGACATCGCGGGACCTAATTCATGTATTTATCGAAAGCAGTAAGAAGTATCTGCAGTCTTCGTCTCTCCTCTCGTTGTAGGATCACCCCTAGGCTTCTTTGCCTTTTCCTATCTCTAGCTAAGACTAGCCTTATGATTCAATCCCTTCCGAGATCGGGGACTAAAGACCTATTTCAGCCTATTATTTAGCCTACGTGGGAAGCAACTTCGTAGTAAATGCTGTTTCAGGGGTAACACTAAATCAAGCGGCTGCTTAGGCTAATACGCCGCCGTACAGGAGTTCATTCTAGTTTCATACCTGCATTCGACTTAAAAAGAGATATAGAATTCGTTGCCAGACCTAATTAAAGTCTTTATTAACTTCCCAAAGCCTAAGTAAGATGAAGTAGGCGCAAAGATCATAAGATGATCTTGCTGTTGATTCCTTTCTTTGCTCTCTGGAGTTATATTGGACTTACGCAAGCCGGATAATGGGATAGAGGTACTATAGATCAAAGCAACCGTAAATCAATCCTCCAATCACCCTGGGCTGAAGATCTACTGATCCCGGGAACTTCTGCCGTGGAAGGGATTCAGCAACATTAGCTTCTAACTGAGCCGTAGTCCAGTATTGAAGTAGAAACCCTGTTATTAACCTCCCTTGGAAGCAATGCCTATCTACTTTCCCCTGCTGCTAGCATCCAGCTTCAGATCTTTAGGCTTTTCCCCTCACCACTTGCCACTTGGCGTTTTCTTTGCCAACATGTCCTGTAGGTTCACATGGGTAACCAAAGACTAAGAAGGATATACTGGAAGTTTCCTAGCATCCCGAGGTTTTGCTGATAACTCAGTCTCTGAAAGAAGCACGCCCCTGAATACCTCATTCAACCGTGCACCAAGCTCAAACCAAGCCATCAACTAATCCGAACTCGAAAGCCTGCTCTGTAGCTGCTGAACGTAGCCAACAAGTAGGACAAGTCTCAACTAGCCCACAAGAAGGTAGCCAACAACATAGATTTGGCACGGCAAAGCATCGTGCCATCCGAAACCAAGATGAAGCCCAAATTGTCTCTGAGTGCGGTCCGCTGCACTGTAGGGCTCATTCCCTATCAAACTTGTACTTATCTTATATTTCTAATTGAACAAAAGCGAGGAGCGAGCCAAAGAGCGAATGAGGTCTACTCCACGTAGGCCAAGTCTTGCCTAAGCTCTTTAACCAGTTCCTCAAGGACAGGAAAGATAGATAGATTCTATTAGATTACACTCCTTTCAGTGCAACGGCCGCTTTCTCCCCCACCTGGCTGCTCAATCTAAACCATTAGGGGTTCGGAAGATTGATCAAACTCCCCAAGTGGATAGGAACGTACTGAATCAACAGGCAGGCAGACAGGACTTTAGCGGACGAGCAATCGAACATTCCCGCTAATAACTCGTACTCCTCCTAGCTCATGATTGGTCACGGAGCTATGTAAGACCTCCGTACTAAAGTCCCTGGTCCTTTACTTGACCAAGGGAAAATCCCTAAGAAATGTGCCGAGCAGAATAGCAGCATCATGCTTTTATTTAATAAGGGCTAGCTCGATCGCAGGAAATGATGGAAAGGCTTTGAAGGCCAATACATTAGCAGATGGAAGTATCAAAGTTGGTGTCATCGTATAAACGTATAAAAGAGAAAGGCTTTCTTTAGGATAGATCTGTTCATCGAACTAGAGATATCGTAAGAGAAGAAAGCGTCTGTTCACGTCATTGTTGATTTAGTTTATGTGTTGGTGTTCAGTGTACCGCTTGTCTAGCCTACATAGGGTACAAGAGAAAAAGGGGAGCTATTGTGAAGCCTAGAAGGGCGGAAGCGGCAAATCGCTTATACAACCGCAGCTTAGCTAGGGATTCGTTTCAAATGAGTTGAACGATTCGTTTTCATCATACCGGCAACTGCAATCTAAGCTGCAAACCTAGCTATTGGTCTCAGCCCTGGGTCTAGTCCAAATCGACCTTCTCTTTTGTCTCCTTTCGAATGGAATGATTCAGTGAGGATATCTTTTTTAAAAAAGGAATGCTTTTTTCCTTGATGTGGCTGCTTTGGATGGGAGGAAAATCATAGGATCCCCTTTCCACTCGGGCAAGCCAATGGAAACCCCTCCTTAGGGACACCGGATTTCGTCAAAAGACGCACCCGGTTCTATGCCTCTTCGGGCCTTTACGCTGGAAAAGGTATCTTCCATTATCATATCGATTGCTTTTGATGGAAAGTCCATTTCATCTTTTTGGAATTCATTCTCAAGACGAGGGAGGCTTTTTGAAAAGGGAAAAATCAAGCGTGATTTTCTTTCTTCACTTCGCTCCTTTTCGGTCTCTTTCAGCGGCAGGGAGCTTTATCTCTTCCTGTCCTGTATTTTCCGGACTCTGTCGAGGGTATGCTTTCTTATAGTAAATAGGGTGGTTGTTCAAGGACAAGGACCGAAGCGAATCTTTTTCTTGATAAAATAGCCAGTCTAGGGGAAAGATAAGAGTCAGGGGGTGGTGGGCGTATACTCTATTCGGCTGGACCTTACCGCATTTCCAATCCACAAGCAAAGCATTGAATGAACCGATTACAGATAAGTGAGAGGTAGACTCTTGGTCGTGACACTTGGAAAAGCTACCGAAACGCGCGACCTAGGACCCTGCGTAGCTGTGGGACTCTCGCTAGTATTAACCTCCTGGACGACTCTTTGAGATTCCGTAAGTAACTCAGTGCAACTCAACTCCGAATAGCTATGCGATGGTTGTCGTAATCGTTGCAAAACCTCTGTTCTCTGTCATTGTCTGATTTTTGGTTTTATGATCACACTCGAAATTATGTCATTGCTCCTTATGTTTGTCGGATTTTTTTTCAGTTTGACTCTCCTTTACCACTTTTTGCTCTTTTCAAAAAGAAAGAAGAGTGCTATGGTTCTTTATGTCCTGAAAAACATCATGGTTATTTCGTTTTCCTATCTCCTACGTTTTCAAATGCTTGCTGTTTTCAGTGTCGCAATACCATGTTTTCTCTATCTTTCTGCCCCCCTCGTAGAGAAAACCCAAAGTTGGTGGTTACAACCATTGGCTATGATGGGAAGGGGGTAGGATCCTTATTATGAGAATTTAATTATTCTAAGCCCTCGCAAACGTGCACTAGTAAGTGGTAAGCTAGGGTGGGAACAATGTTATATACATTAATCAAACCAATGATTCTTCTTTTTTTAACCACAAATCGCAATCCACTTATATTAAATCTACTTCATATTATTTTTTCAATTGAAAATAAAGTATCTAATTTTAGAAATATCGTATATATATAATTTACGAAATATCGTATATAAGGATAAGACTACATCCATATCATAAATTAAATTCAAGCTCTGATAGTCGATCGAGTAATCTGCGCCCAGTAGAGCTTAGCCAAGAGTAGACCGAAATGGTCTCGCGAAGCCGGTCCCCGTGTGATGAATATCCTTGATTAGCTTGATTTCTTTCAAGATTGGGTTCAAGATTTTTTTAGTGTTCAGTGTGCCAGGTCAAAGAAAGAAAAAGAGGGGGAAGAAGCGGGGTAGAGGAATTGGTCAACTCATCAGGCTCATGACCTGAAGACTGCAGGTTCGAATCCTGTCCCCGCCTAATCAAAACGTAGTCAGCCTCCAGATTTTAGATTCCGTAAGTAACTTTTTGAATGCTTTCTAAGAAGAAAGAAAATGAAAGAAGAACAACCGCGCAGGTCGTACTATCGACACATAAAACGTGTTTCATGTTTTCACGGTTCAGAGAGCACTTGTGTATGTGATGCAAGTGAACGTGTACGAAAAAGCTGTCGTAAAGTTTCGTTGATTGCGCCGTACGAATTTACAATGGAAAAACTCCTGTTCGTTGTAAGATTACTGAAGGAAAGGCTATGCTAGGGCGTGTGGTCGACGCCTTGGGAGTCCCTATTGATGGAAGAGGGGCTCTATCTAAGATGGAGCTATTCTTATTCCGGGCTCTCACCCGTGTTCAGGTCAATGTCTATTTCTATTTTTGGGGGGGCGAAGGGGTTTTTGTTAAAAAACAAAGTTTTTTAATTTCTTTTTGGTTGACCTGCTGCCTCTTTTCGTTCTCCTATCTCTGGATGGACGATCTCTCGCAGGCCGTGGCTCAATTCTATCAGACCACGTCGGGGGGAATGAGCGGGGGGTTCGGTCCACCACCAGGTCCTACGGGGGATTCTTCTATAATACCCATGATAGAAATAGAAACCTCCCAGGATCAGCCAGGTCCTTCTGAAGCACAGGATGTAGCTAGTAAAAAATATATTAGCGAGATAAAGACCGATCCCGTATTACAAAAAAGTTTTCAGAATGCTCTGGTCCTTCAAGAAGAAATTAGTACCGTGGCGGCGAAACTCTTGAAAGAGCAGGGCATTCAAATAACCTCGGAGGACGTGCGCAAAGCCGTCGACATTTATTTAACCGAAATGATGCAAAAAGATTACCCTTATGACCGAAACCGCAAGTTTCGGGTAATGTTGAAGAAGATGATCACGGAAGGTTCGGAGAGTAACCATTTTAAAGAAATAGTAAAAGTAATCCGTGATCTTTATCTTTAGTACTTCTTCCTATATAACCCCACGCCCCCTATTTTCTTACAGCTGCCGTCGACCGCACGGACACGAAAAAGACCGCAGGCGGCGGCAAAAGAAAAGAGCAAAGATTCCCTTACTCTACATTCGATCTTGCACCATCTTCAATTCTGATCGGGATCCGGAGTCTTTCGAGAAAAGGTCCCATCCTTCAATATCATGATTGGGTCGACCAGACCAGATCATGAGCGAATAGAAAATAAAAAATGTACATAGCTGTTCCAGCTGAAATACTTGGAATAATTCTACCACTTCTACTAGGAGTAGCCTTTTTAGTGCTAGCTGAACGTAAAGTAATGGCTTTTGTGCAACGTCGAAAGGGTCCTGATGTAGTGGGATCGTTTGGATTGTTACAACCTCTAGCAGATGGTTTTAAATTGATTCTAAAAGAACCTATTTCACCAAGTAGTGCTAATTTCTCCCTTTTTAGAATGGCTCCAGTGGCTACATTTATGTTAAGTCTGGTCGCTCGGGCCGTTGTACCTTTTGATTATGGTATGGTATTGCCAGATCCGAACATAGGGCTACTTTATTTGTTTGCCATATCTTCGCTAGGTGTTTATGGAATTATTATAGCAGGTTGGTCTAGTAATTAGGGGGCGGCCGTTCGGTCGCCTATGATACTAGGACCAATAGGTCTAAAATGGGTTTGTGCCGCAGGTGTTGAACGATCTACTCTACACAGGTGTGGGCTTACAGGGCTAGGGCTCATAAACCCTTTCTTTCATTTATCAATAGGGCCCTGGCCGGTCACTTTTCTGGGGCCGGATCGATAAGTGGAAGTCATAAAAAAAAAAAGATCTTTCTCTTCGCACCTCAGATCAAGAGGAAGGGTTGCTTGTCAAGCTAGCCTATAATATAATTAAGAATCTATTTATTTAGATTATATAAAAAAATAGAAAGAAGAGAAAAAAGGTAAACAGATTCGCTTTCTTTTAACCGGCTCTTTCTTCTTTCTCAACGCTACTAAGGACCTATAGGTTTGCCTACTTTACTTATGAAAGATAATGAGAATGGGTTATTCAAACAAAAAGGAAAGGGCGCTACTTAGTTTCGCAAGCCTTTTTCATTGTCAGTCAACTAAGTAGGGCCTGAGGCCCCCTGCGAATCCGTAAATCTGAGGAGCATGCCGCAACAAAAGGATGGTCCCCTATTCATTTCATTTTTTCCAAAAAAAGAAAAGTACCCCCCATCATAGTGAACCTCTCCTTGTGATCGGGATGAGGTAGATGCCTCCCAGCCGGGGGACGGATCGAATCGGAGTTTCCTTAGGTAGCCACCGACCTACAGTTATCCTTAAACTTCCGTGCTTGGTGGAGAAGAAGCGAACAAAGGTACGCTCGCTTGCTGTCTTGTTCTCTGTCGCGAACTGGGATCGCTCGCCAGCTAGGTCAGATTGGAGCAAGATTTTTTGAGAAAAAATTCCCCTTATTCGGGGACAAGGGGCAGAATGACCTCTCGATCTACTTACTGCAGCCCAAATTTATAAGCGGTTAACCGTCGTCTAGGCGTTCCCTGTTGCTCCGATCTCCCCTACGCCTAGGACGTTGTCTGGGCCAAGAGCCATAGTGAGTTGCTGCTTCCATTTGGTTATTTCTTCCTCGTTGTTGATACCGGCAAGACCCAGCCAGATGATGTCTGCTGGTTGGTAGTGAGAGGACTCTTAGTACCTGCCTACCCAAAAGAGGGCGCTGGTGAAAAAAAAATAATTTTTGTTTCTTGCTTTCCCTTAGCAGCGGGAAAGGAGTCTATCTAAGAAGTGTGCCTGCCATCAAATTCGGTGACGCATGGTGGGATTCCTCTACCACTCTATAAATGGAGGCTCAATAAGTGTCTTCTTCATCAAATTAAAACCAAATAAATTAAGTAATAGCACGTATAGCTATGGGTGCTGCAAACAGGCTTTCCGAAATTGATGCCGAAATGAGGCAACTGACAAATTCAATTCAAGAGCACCGTAGAGTGCTAAACCTCTTTTTGAGAAGTGTTAGAACAATGGATCCTGCAAGGATTCGCGCTGCCAGAGAGCGCATAGAGGGTTTGGAGGAGAGGCAGCAAGCGCTGCGGGCGGAGCAGTACGCGCGCATTGTTGAGGTAGCACACCACTTTCGCCTGGGAAACTAGAATAGAAGAGTCCGTCGACTCTTTTGAGTTTTAGAAGGTTTCAATAAGTGTCTGTAGACGCAAAGTAGTGTGTTTTAATGCATGACTTTCTTTGGCTTTGTTTAGTAGAGATCTACTCCGATGCTTACTGGAGTCCTATTTATGCTAACTATCTTTGTTTGGTTTTATTTTTTATGTTTGCATGTATGGGAACCCTAGTTGAAAATGTTTACTACTTATTTATTTTATGCTTTTAAAAAGACTTATTCGTATAAATAAAGTTCTTTCCTTTTTTTCTTTCTATAGTGGGGATAGTCGCACGTAATGACAGACATATTATTTAAAGTTGTGGTAAGGAACGGGTTTCGTTCTAGTGCCCGAAAAAAATATGAATTAGAACCCGTACGTGATATTTTCATCTCATACGGCTCCTCCCTTATGCGCATAATGAAAAGCAAATTATAATTCTAAATTTAGTTGTAGTGGGGCTAGTGTTTTTACAAGAAATCTCTAGCCTGCGAAAGATCTTTTTCTTTTTTTTATTGATGAGGTAAGTCCTTGTGGAGAAAATCTTCATTCCCTCTTGTCTTGGGTCCCCGCCTACTCATCGAATGTTTCCTTCAAAGCCAACATCAACGTAGTGTGGAGGGATGTGGGGAGTCGGGTCTTTGGAAGCGGAACACGAACCGAGCTTCTATCATAGTTGAATGATGAACGAATAGCGGGCATTCTGTTCAAAAGCGTACGTGGAGCTTCTGTTAAGCATATAGCTAGCGTTCCCACTCGTAAGTGGGGCTCGCCATCCTTCGTCTGGTCGAGAAGGGACTGTGACTTGTTCCCGCAAGGACAGGTGTTAAGATAAGAAGAGAAGGGTGTCCCGACTTTTGTTAGGCAAAAAAGCAAGCCTGCAGCCAATGTCGCATTAGGGAAGGGGGAGTCCATTCTATTAAAGTGCGGATGGCGAGTTTCTTCCTGGAAGTTTAAACCTTTTCTTCTGTAGCGGACATGGGTTCAATCAACGGGCGCGAAATCAGTGATAGGCTTGATTGATCATATTACATAGAAGGCGTTACGGGGAGCGATGATTGGCATTCTACTCCTTATTTATGATTTAGTGCGTCGTCAGCAGAGTTCGAATTAGAGCTACATTCCTCATTCAGTGGGAAACCTTAGCCTTCTAAGTAAGGATGTTTTTCGAGGGTATATTTCATATCTGAGGTCCAGCTTTTTTTTTAATCAAAAAACGCCTTCGCAAACACACTACTAAAAAATCTCGACCGACGGAAAAGCATGGTAGCAGTCTTTTGGATCTCCTACTCGTCCCACCTCATCCGGTTTTTTCACGGAACTGCTAACTCTGTTGGGCGCATGAGACACTTGCCCAAGGGATTTAGTTTTAGAACGAACAACACACCATTGTTATACGAGGGTCTAGCGAAAGGAAAAACGAGTTGTTCATATACGCACCTGCCTCTGATACCCAATCAGAAGGGTAGTAATGTCCACAAGGTGCGAAGCGCTTTTTTGTTGCATCAAATCAAGAACAACGACTGTTACAGCTTCAAAATAAGTCTGCTGTCGATTCCATCTCTCCGAAATGGTACAACCAAATGAGAGGCTAAAGGCAACGAACGTTAAACTTCAACAAGTAGAAGCTGCTGCTGCTTCCCGTCCAGCCATTTTTTTTACTATTTCTTGAATCCCGAAAATCTCATTGTAGAGAATCCCTGCCCCAACTCGATCGAGCGCCAGTGATTTCTTTCCAGAGGTGGAATCTTCTTCCGATCTGTCTAGGCCCACCCAGTTCCTTATCAAGGGTCAGCTCAAAAACAGGGTATCCCTTAATGTATGGGACGGGACCAGGTAGGATTAGTACTTTCAAGGCCAGGTTTTCTTCTCATCCGGCTTTTGTCGCCGGCTCAAGCGACTCGCCTTAGGCAGCTGGCTCCTCACTTCTGGGATTATAAGGCGGAGCATTAATCTTGTCAGCAGAGATTTGGCACTTGTGACACTTTCGCACATATTCAATGCAATCCGTCTCCAGTGTGAGCCAAAAGTTACCGGCTTATGAATTTTTCGAGCTAACATATGCCCATTCGCATGAGTCCCACATATCCCTTCATGCACTTCTTCCATGAAAGCTTTTGCCTCTTTGGCATCTACACATCTTAGTAGCATAGAATTGTAAAGTCTTTCTCCATTGAGAAAGAAACTCATTGCCAATCTGCAAATTGTTCTCTTGTCGACTTCAGAGATACCAGGAGGATACTCACGATGCTGAATATACCGCTTGATATGATATCATAATACCAGGGCTTTCCATCTATCATATCATCAAGCAGTATGATGGGACGTCCCGAGTTTCTACCTAGAGAGGTTATACAACGGTTCCTTCTGTTACCCTCATCATTGATGCAAAGGTCGCCAGAATATATAGTTCAAACAAGCCTTGGCAGAGACAGGGGAGAAATCCTTAGTCAAGCCCTTCACTGGTAACTCTCTCTATCAAAATGGAACTTTCTCTATGTATGGCTCTAACCCGGCTAGGATTAATAATGAGGGAATTCAGGAACTATTAGCTCTACTCGAGCTATGCCGTCTCTTGCCTTGGGTCTGCTGCCCCTCTTCCATCGGTTGGAGATAGGGGTTCCCAGTTGTTTTAGTACTTATCATCTATTTGATCTCACCTGCCCGGCATGGCATGACATCACTTTTCCGTTGTGAATTCCGTTTCACTCGTTAGTTCTTGTCCCCTTTCTGACCAGGAAAGTGAACCTTGCATAAGGATATCCCAGCTCGAAAGACATTTCCGTATTAAAATCTAGTTTTTTGTGGTTGGAAAATAAAATAAGGTATTTCATTCTCCGGCTATTTACTTGATAATTGCACTTCAAAGGTATAGCAGCTTATTAGGAAAAGCACCTCCATGAGGTCGCGGACCCACTACACAGCAATTAGAAACACATAGAGCAAGCACGCAGGATACTAACATGAAATTTTGACAAAAAAGAAGGCCATTCTCAGTATTTAGAAACATATAGCAAAAAGCTGTTTGATAGTTTGATAGAAAGTTGGATTCGTTTGATAGTATAAAACCTTTAACCTAATAGGGCACCAAGCCAGCTTCCACTTGTGTCTCCTGGGCCGGTTCGGTTGACCCTTTACCAAACCAAATAAGACAAGTCCCACCTAAAAGGCAAGTTCCTAACTAAGAAACCTAAGCTAAAAGCGAAAGTGGGGTGTATCTATAGTCGGCTTTGGCGCTTCACAGCTCCACAATACAATCCCGCTTTATCTAAAAGAAGCTTCGCAAAGTGCACTCTCAGTTCCCTTCGTACGACGGGGCTCCTGCCATTCTTCCCTCTATGGAACCAGGTCGAATCCTCTCCTTTACAGTCGAGTCACTTGGGCAGTACCTCAACTACGTTATAATAAGGGGTCTTGGCAATCCGCCCAATATCGTATAAAGCTGCTGCTACTTCGTCCCCTTCCTTGCCTGCTTCAATCAATCGTATTTCTTTCGTGAAAACGGAAACGTACTTTATTAAGGATGATGCCTGTTCCCTGCCGAGTGAAGGAGAGATTGTCGTACTTATGGGGATCCAAAGTGACCCCAGGTCTGGGAGTCCTGAGAATACTGAATACGAGGTATCATTTAGTATCTGTTGACCGGACTAGTCTCGTCCCATCTGGGCTCTTTGGCTGACATATCAAAAGGGTAGGATTCCGTTCCGAGGGGGTGAGGCTGCCGCGCTTGGTACGGTGAGTTGATAGCTATGGATCAAAGATAAGGGCATATGTGATATCCATTCCGGTTCTTGATGCCCCTAAGGCAAAAGAGCTAAAGAAATGTTCTAGTCAAGTCGAGAGCTAGAGAGAGTAGATGATACGTCCAAGGGTGAAGCTAAGGCTTATCTGGCCACTAGGGAGTCATCAAAGTATGAGTCCATGCATTTGCTAGCTAATACTGGATCGTCAAAGACCTGATTCTATTTCTTAATATCGTACGTCTCCCTCCTAAGGGATCTAATTCGAACTCCTTCCCTCACTTCGTTCATGATAGTCGGTCGAGTGGCCACTCTTCCCCTTTATAGTGGAGTTTCGCCTCTTTCCTTGGCCTTATCTTTTGAGCTTTTTGTCTTGTAATCAAGCGCGAATCAAATGAACCTCCATCCTATCTATGGGCCTGTACCTAAACTCTGAAAGCGAGAACCTCTATTGTCGTCCCACATTCCGAAATGAAAGAAAGCGGTAACTCGAATTCTGTTTATCTTCTTAACAGTAGAGCCACTCCCATTCCTCTCGCTTTCAGCGGACAGACCTAGAAATTTAGTACGCGTGAGACCTAATTTATCATCTGTACGCCTCCCCCTTCTACCCTCCTGGTCCTTTTCAAGCAAAAAAACACGGGTTTGGGCGACCTCTTGCCTCCATTTCCAACTGGCGAAGGGCAGGTTGGGAGCTGGGAAGAATACGAATCTTGCAAGAGGTGCCATCCTGACCAGGAGGAGGTGATGGGGAAGCTGCTTGCCGACTTATACTCAATTGAAGGGTCAAGTATTAATCAAATAGTTCAGTTGTTGCGCCCTATATCCTAGTAAAGTTCGAACCGTTTCCAGAGCGAAGGATTTCGATCTTAGACTGAAAAATGAAGCGCATGAACTACCCCTATTGACCTAAAAGGTCAGCCCCAGTCAGTGCAGTCTGGATCTTTATGATTCAACTTCTCTTTGCAAGCTAGCCCGGTGCCCCATAAACCAGCTCTTCTCAGAACCCAGGATAAAGACTAAAAGCTGTCTCTTGAGCTCGGGTAGCTCCTTCTTAATTGATTGCAAAATCTTAATCGAATTGCCATGCTCTAATCAAGGAGCGACCAATGAAAATAGAGTTACTAGAGTTACTAGAGTTACAAGTTCTAGGGCGAAGGACTCTGATCCTGGGTTTTTGAACATCAAGCTTGTGCACAGGCCTCTCTCTTCCTTCTTGCTTCACACCTGCTATTGACCCAATTAACTTAAGAAAGCAGCCAAGCAATGGCCTTGTTATTTATAAGGGGTGTGGCTATGCCGTGTTCTCGGTGTATGCGTGAAGTGAATCTTCTATACCGTCCATAGTTTGCGGGCAATTCATTTTCATGCATTTGGGACCGTTGTCGCTGGAGATTGCACTTAGTGCTAGGCTTCCGCTGTCGCCCAGCTGCTTCAGTCTCTTTCTCTTTATCCGCATTCCCATACGGATTAACAAGCCTTTCTGTACTCTCTTCCTAGCATTAGAAAAGTCGTCTAAATCTACTAAATAAGAAAAAATCCTCCGGGTAGAAAGGTTGAGCGGAGGCAGGCAAGTTTGTAAAGTAGAGTTTCTCGGCCTACTCCTTCGTTTTTTAAAAAGGACCAAAAGAACTAGGTGTAATCTAGTTCTTGTTCTAAGGGTCTCAAAGTCTGCTTATAGAAAACGAAGCTTCACGTATGAGATTGCCTTGTGTTCCGCTTTACATATTTACGAGGTAAACGTTCTTCTTTCAGCTCTTGCTCAACTCCTTTCGTAGCTTCCTTCTTTTCTCAATATGATCCTTCCAAGATGCTAAAAAAAACTATCTCATGGAAGGGAGTGGGAATAATACCTCAAGCAGGCGCGAAGGGCTAAGAGCGAGGAGTGGTCCGCTTGAAGCAAGCATCTTACCTATTCGCGCTAAACCAATTCGTAGAAGAAAGCTTTACTAATTCCCAGCTTTTCAATCTGAATTCGGACTAAGAAGAAGAAGCTAAGAGTCACAACAACCAAACACTAAAGCTACTGAGGTACTGCTCAAGTGACTCGACCAGCGGGAGAGGTACTGCCCAAGTAACTCGACTGTAAAGGAGAGGCTTAATTCGTTTGGCGACTTTGGGTGCCTACTTTCCTTTCCGGCTTCTTACAGAAAGGACTAAACACGAGCTATCATGGGGGGTCAGTAAAGAGACCAGAACCTTTTTTCCCTGCGACTTTACTCAAACAAAATGAAACTGAATCCATCAGGTAAGAGGAGAAAGTATGAAAAAGTAAGTTAGTTGTCGGGTCGATCCATTTGATTGGGAAGTTATTAGCGGAATATAAAAGGTGCAATCCACAAATAGCATGTGTTAAGTAGGGAGAAAGAATTGGCTTAAATTCACATAGAACCGATGGGGACAAGTCCAATTGTAGATCATGCTTTGACTTCAACCCGATTCCGCGACTCCTTGAAAGCACGGCACACTTTCTAGGACCGAAAGTACCACGGACCCCTCCCCTAAGATCGAAAACTAGAACTACTTTGAGAAAAGCCGTACACAAGCCATACTTGGGCACCTTAGGCATCATGGATGAAGGAACACCAGGCATGATTCCAAGTGTTAATGTGAAAACTAGTGTGCCCACTTTATCCACCTTGCCGCTTGTCAAGGGAGTCAAGAAGGACGAAGAAACTTTTGTGGCCCACCATTTGTTAAACCCCCTCTTCGAGGAACCGGGGAGGGGGTGGGCTGATGTGGGCATGAGGGATCTGCCCCCCAGAACAAGTGTGCTTCTATAAAATAATGACCGAATATAAGATTGTTTGAAGGAGGCGATAGGACAGCTCAGGGAGTAGTCCTCTCTTCCAGTAGGCTTATAAGAAACTATACTAATCCATAACTAAATAAAGAGGTATTTAGATACTACCGAAAAACGGACTTGGTCGATCAAAGAGTCTTAACAAAGAAAGAGAAAGATTTGCCAACCCGAAAAACAGATCTCATCACAGCACTTGTAGTAACCCTCCTAGTCGCACCCAAGATGAAAGGGGATTGGTGGCATCGGTGCCCTTCATTCATTGGACCTCGAGCTCTAACCCAAGGTTCTGCCCTCGACCTTTAACGACGGGACAACTATAATGGATGAACTCCGGGACAACAAAGGACATTTCACCGAAGAGCACTAGACCAATAGACCAAGTTACACGGCTAAAAGGAAAGCGCTCGGCTCGAACCGGATCGGCTGACCTCACTTTCAAGCATCCACTGGATCAGAGATAGAGATCCTTCTTCCTTTAGCGGCTTAGAACAAAATAGTAATCCAAATCCCTGAACGTAGTCCAACCTTCGGTCCTTCTGAAGCCGAGAAGGAGACTCCCAACGAGAAAAAGGGACCTTTCTCTAAGCCATTTGATGTAGCCTTATTCTGGATAAGGACAAGAGGATCGCTACCGATGCTTTGAATAGAAGCCCCTAGGCCTTATTAGGGCTGTAATCTCAGATGAAGCAAAGAAAGAGTTGACCTTACCCTTTAGCTTGCCCCTAGGCAAAGGTGGGTAGCTGGACCAATCCAATTTCCTTGGATTGGGGGCTTCCATCTCTTGAATAAGAGTGGAATCCAACCCATAAGCTTCGCTAAAGCTACTACGTTCCTACTTTGATTCAATGAATCAATCAGAAAAGAATATTCTCATTTCCTCTGAGAAAGAGGAGATCTAATGAGAAGAAGGGTAAAGAAAGGTTCGTATAACAGTTACCTAATGAGAGAGAGCAGAGGTGTTCAGACAGCAGCAGGACCAGCAACTAGGGTTGTTCACAGAGCTGCCGTCTTTCCCGGAGAAGACTGGTGACATGTCCGATCCTCTCGACAGATTAAGCTACTTCTACTTACGTGAGTTCGGGAACAAAGGGGTGGCAACTTGCCCGATAAGAAAAGAGTAGCCCGAGTGAAAGAGTTCTTGTTTTAGTAGTTAAGGAGTAGCTAGCAGCTATGAGTTCCGAGTTGACGAAATCAAATAAAAAAGAAATCTCTCCGGACTGGTGACACCAGTACCACACTCTACGGCACACATCCCAAGTTGTAGTAGACGAAGATGGTCACCTAGGATAGGCAGACAAACCTGAACCTTAGAAAGTTTAGGTAGGCTCAAGCCACTTCCACTTTACCTAAAGTGTGATGTGAAGACAATTCTTTCAATAGGCTTCAGTCTCCCCCAGGAGTGATCTCTTTTCGAACATAGGGGCGCGCAAACGCTTTAAAAACTATAGTAGCGACTAGCTCACTAGCCGATAGAGATGCTACCTCAGCAGCGACCTAATACTAAAGTAAAGGATGAAAAGCAAGAATCGATTTTCCGCTCTATCTGAATTGAATGTCCCAGGGGAGCTCCTTGTGCTGCAAGAGCCCGACATGTACGTAGTGTCTTCTTTTTAGAGTTACACGCGCGGAGTGAGATTATGAGTTCGAGATATTGAGTTAAACTTCCGTCCGCGGAAGAGATATTGATATTCTAATCCTGTCCGGTGAGAAGGAAGTAAGCCAGTATTATTAGAATACGAGTCCCCACTGGATTAGACTGTCTATCTCTTTAGACGACCTTACACGCCTAACTGGAGATGATCTTACTCTTCTCCCATAGTAGGTTGAGTGCAGGACATCGCGGGACCTAATTCATGTATTTATCGAAAGCAGTAAGAAGTATCTGCAGTCTTCGACTCTCCTCTCGTTGTAGGATCACCCCTAGGCTTCTTTGCCTTTTCCTATCTCTAGCTAAGACTAGCCTTATGATTCAATCCCTTCCGAGATCGGGGACTAAAGACCTATTTCAGCCTATTATTTAGCCTACGTGGGAAGCAACTTCGTAGTAAATGCTGTTTAAGGGGTAACACTAAATCAAGCGGCTGCTTAGGCTAATACGCCGCCGTACAGGAGTTCATTCTAGTTTCATACCTGCATTCGACTTAAAAAGAGATATAGAATGCGTTGCCAGACCTAATTAAAGTCTTTATTAACTTCCCAAAGCCTAAGTAAGATGAAGTAGGCGCAAAGATCATAAGATGATCTTGCTGTTGATTCCTTTCTTTGCTCTCTGGAGTTATATTGGACTTACGCAAGCCGGATAATGGGATAGAGGTACTATAGATCAAAGCAACCGTAAATCAATCCTCCAATCACCCTGGGCTGAAGATCTACTGATCCCGGGAACTTCTGCCGTGGAAGGGATTCAGCAACATTAGCTTCTAACTGAGCCGTAGTCCAGTATTGAAGTAGAAACCCTGTTATTAACCTCCCTTGGAAGCAATGCCTATCTACTTTCCCCTGCTGCTAGCATCCAGCTTCAGATCTTTAGGCTTTTCCCCTCACCACTTGCCACTTGGCGTTTTCTTTGCCAACATGTCCTGTAGGTTCACATGGGTAACCAAAGACTAAGAAGGATATACTGGAAGTTTCCTAGCATCCCGATGTTTTGCTGATAACTCAGTCTCTGAAAGAAGCACGCCCCTGAATACCTCATTCAACCGTGCACCAAGCTCAAACCAAGCCATCAACTAATCCGAACTCGAAAGACTGCTCTGTAGCTGCTGAACGTAGCCAACAAGTAGGACAAGTCTCAACTAGCCCACAAGAAGGTAGCCAACAACATAGATTTGGCACGGCAAAGCATCTTGCCATCCGAAACCAAGATGAAGCCCAAATTGTCTCTGAGTGCGGTCCGCTGCACTGTAGGGCTCATTCCCTATCAAACTTGTACTTATCTTATATTTCTAATTGAACAAAAGCGAGGAGCGAGCCAAAGAGCGAATGAGGTCTACTCCACGTAGGCCAAGTCTTGCCTAAGCTCTTTAACCAGTTCCTCAAGGACAGGAAAGATAGATAGATTCTATTAGATTACACTCCTTTCAGTGCAACGGCCGCTTTCTCCCCCACCTGGCTGCTCAATCTAAACCATTAGGGGTTCGGAAGATTGATCAAACTCCCCAAGTGGATAGGAACGTACTGAATCAACAGGCAGGCAGACAGGACTTTAGCGGACGAGCAATCGAACATTCCCGCTAATAACTCGTACTCCTCCTAGCTCATGATTGGTCACGGAGCTATGTAAGACCTCCGTACTAAAGTACCTGGTCCTTTACTTGACCAAGGGAAAATCCCTAAGAAATGTGCCGAGCAGAATAGCAGCATCATGCTTTTATTTAATAAGGGCTAGCTCGATCGCAGGAAATGATGGAAAGGCTTTGAAGGCCAATACATTAGCAGATGGAAGTATCAAAGTTGGTATCATCGTATAAACGTATAAAAGAGAAAGGCTTTCTTTAGGATAGATCTGTTCATCGAACTAGAGATATCGTAAGAGAAGAAAGCGTCTGTTCACGTCATTGTTGATTTAGTTTATGGGTTGGTGTTCAGTGTACCGCTTGTCTAGCCTACATAGGGTACAAGAGAAAAAGGGGAGCTATTGTGAAGCCTAGAAGGGCGGAAGCGGCAAATCGCTTATACAACAGCAGCTTAGCTAGGGATTCGTTTCAAATGAGTTGAACGATTCGTTTTCATCATACCGGCAACTGCAATCTAAGCTGCAAACCTAGCTATTGGTCTCAGCCCTGGGTCTAGTCCAAATCGACCTTCTCTTTTGTCTCCTTTCGAATGGAATGATTCAGTGAGGATATCTTTTTTAAAAAAGGAATGCTTTTTTCCTTGATGTGGCTGCTTTGGATGGGAGGAAAATCATAGGATCCCCTTTCCACTCGGGCAAGCCAATGGAAACCCCTCCTTAGGGACACCGGATTTCGTCAAAAGACGCACCCGGTTCTATGCCTCTTCGGGCCTTTACGCTGGAAAAGGTATCTTCCATTATCATATCGATTGCTTTTGATGGAAAGTCCATTTCATCTTTTTGGAATTCATTCTCAAGACGAGGGAGGCTTTTTGAAAAGGGAAAAATCAAGCGTGATTTTCTTTCTTCACTTCGCTCCTTTTCGGTCTCTTTCAGCGGCAGGGAGCTTTATCTCTTCCTGTCCTGTATTTTCCGGACTCTGTCGAGGGTATGCTTTCTTATAGTAAATAGGGTGGTTGTTCAAGGACAAGGACCGAAGCGAATCTTTTTCTTGATAAAATAGCCAGTCTAGGGGAAAGATAAGAGTCAGGGGGTGGTGGGCGTATACTCTATTCGGCTGGACCTTACCGCATTTCCAATCCACAAGCAAAGCATTGAATGAACCGATTACAGATAAGTGAGAGGTAGACTCTTGGTCGTGACACTTGGAAAAGCTACCGAAACGCGCGACCTAGGACCCTGCGTAGCTGTGGGACTCTCGCTAGTATTAACCTCCTGGACGACTCTTTGAGATTCCGTAAGTAACTCAGTGCAACTCAACTCCGAATAGCTATGCGATGGTTGTCGTAATCGTTGCAAAACCTCTGTTCTCTGTCATTGTCTGATTTTTGGTTTTATGATCACACTCGAAATTATGTCATTGCTCCTTATGTTTGTCGGATTTTTTTTCAGTTTGACTCTCCTTTACCACTTTTTGCTCTTTTCAAAAAGAAAGAAGAGTGCTATGGTTCTTTATGTCCTGAAAAACATCATGGTTATTTCGTTTTCCTATCTCCTACGTTTTCAAATGCTTGCTGTTTTCAGTGTCGCAATACCATGTTTTCTCTATCTTTCTGACCCCCTCGTAGAGAAAACCCAAAGTTGGTGGTTACAACCATTGGCTATGATGGGAAGGGGGTAGGATCCTTATTATGAGAATTTAATTATTCTAAGCCCTCGCAAACGTGCACTAGTAAGTGGTAAGCTAGGGTGGGAACAATGTTATATACATTAATCAAACCAATTATTCTTCTTTTTTTAACCACAAATCGCAATCCACTTATATTAAATCTACTTCATATTATTTTTTCAATTGAAAATAAAGTATCTAATTTTAGAAATATCGTATATATATAATTTACGAAATATCGTATATAAGGATAAGACTACATCCATATCATAAATTAAATTCAAGCTCTGATAGTCGATCGAGTAATCTGCGCCCAGTAGAGCTTAGCCAAGAGTAGACCGAAATGGTCTCGCGAAGCCGGTCCCCGTGTGATGAATATCCTTGATTAGCTTGATTTCTTTCAAGATTGGGTTCAAGATTTTTTTAGTGTTCAGTGTGCCAGGTCAAAGAAAGAAAAAGAGGGGGAAGAAGCGGGGTAGAGGAATTGGTCAACTCATCAGGCTCATGACCTGAAGACTGCAGGTTCGAATCCTGTCCCCGCCTAATCAAAACGTAGTCAGCCTCCAGATTTTAGATTCCGTAAGTAACTTTTTGAATGCTTTCTAAGAAGAAAGAAAATGAAAGAAGAACAACCGCGCAGGTCGTACTATCGACACATAAAACGTGTTTCATGTTTTCACGGTTCAGAGAGCACTTGTGTATGTGATGCAAGTGAACGTGTACGAAAAAGCTGTCGTAAAGTTTCGTTGATTGCTCCGTACGAATTTACAATGGAAAAACTCCTGTTCGTTGTAAGATTACTGAAGGAAAGGCTATGCTAGGGCGTGTGGTCGACGCCTTGGGAGTACCTATTGATGGAAGAGGGGCTCTATCTAAGATGGAGCTATTCTTATTCCGGGCTCTCACCCGTGTTCAGGTCAATGTCTATTTCTATTTTTGGGGGGGCGAAGGGTTTTTTGTTAAAAAACAAAGTTTTTTAATTTCTTTTTGGTTGACCTGCTACCTCTTTTCGTTCTCCTATCTCTGGATGGACGATCTCTCGCGGGCCGTGGCTCAATTCTATCAGACCACGTCGGGGGGAATGAGCGGGGGGTTCGGTCCACCACCAGGTCCTACGGGGGATTCTTCTATAATACCCATGATAGAAATAGAAACCTCCCAGGATCAGCCAGGTCCTTCTGAAGCACAGGATGTAGCTAGTAAAAAATATATTAGCGAGATAAAGACCGATCCCGTATTACAAAAAAGTTTTCAGAATGCTCTGGTCCTTCAAGAAGAAATTAGTACCGTGGCGGCGAAACTCTTGAAAGAGCAGGGCATTCAAATAAACTCGGAGGACGTGCGCAAAGCCGTCGACATTTATTTAACCGAAATGATGCAAAAAGATTACCCTTATGACCGAAACCGCAAGTTTCGGGTAATGTTGAAGAAGATGATCACGGAAGGTTCGGAGAGTAACCATTTTAAAGAAATAGTAAAAGTAATCCGTGATCTTTATCTTTAGTACTTCTTCCTATATAACCCCACGCCCCCTATTTTCTTACAGCTGCCGTCGACCGCACGGACACGAAAAAGACCGCAGGCGGCGGCAAAAGAAAAGAGCAAAGATTCCCTTACTCTACATTCGATCTTGCACCATCTTCAATTCTGATCGGGATCCGGAGTCTTTCGAGAAAAGGTCCCATCCTTCAATATCATGATTGGGTCGACCAGACCAGATCATGAGCGAATAGAAAATAAAAAATGTACATAGCTGTTCCAGCTGAAATACTTGGAATAATTCTACCACTTCTACTAGGAGTAGCCTTTTTAGTGCTAGCTGAACGTAAAGTAATGGCTTTTGTGCAACGTCGAAAGGGTCCTGATGTAGTGGGATCGTTTGGATTGTTACAACCTCTAGCAGATGGTTTTAAATTGATTCTAAAAGAACCTATTTCACCAAGTAGTGCTAATTTCTCCCTTTTTAGAATGGCTCCAGTGGCTACATTTATGTTAAGTCTGGTCGCTCGGGCCGTTGTACCTTTTGATTATGGTATGGTATTGTCAGATCCGAACATAGGGCTACTTTATTTGTTTGCCATATCTTCGCTAGGTGTTTATGGAATTATTATAGCAGGTTGGTCTAGTAATTAGGGGGCGGCCGTTCGGTCGCCTATGATACTAGGACCAATAGGTCTAAAATGGGTTTGTGCCGCAGGTGTTGAACGATCTACTCTACACAGGTGTGGGCTTACAGGGCTAGGGCTCATAAACCCTTTCTTTCATTTATCAATAGGGCCCTGGCCGGTCACTTTTCTGGGGCCGGATCGATAAGTGGAAGTCATAAAAAAAAAAGATCTTTCTCTTCGCACCTCAGATCAAGAGGAAGGGTTGCTTGTCAAGCTAGCCTATAATATAATTAAGAATCTATTTATTTAGATTATATAAAAAAATAGAAAGAAGAGAAAAAAGGTAAAAAGATTCGCTTTCTTTTAACCGGCTCTTTCTTCTTTCTCAACGCTACTAAGGACCTATAGGTTTGCCTACTTTACTTATGAAAGATAATGAGAATGGGTTATTCAAACAAAAAGGAAAGGGCGCTACTTAGTTTCGCAAGCCTTTTTCATTGTCAGTCAACTAAGTAGGGCCTGAGGCCCCCTGCGAATCCGTAAATCTGAGGAGCATGCCGCAACAAAAGGATGGTCCCCTATTCATTTCATTTTTTCCAAAAAAAGAAAAGTACCCCCCATCATAGTGAACCTCTCCTTGTGATCGGGATGAGGTAGATGCCTCCCAGCCGGGGGACGGATCGAATCGGAGTTTCCTTAGGTAGCCACCGACCTACAGTTATCCTTAAACTTCCGTGCTTGGTGGAGAAGAAGCGAACAAAGGTACGCTCGCTTGCTGTCTTGTTCTCTGTCGCGAACTGGGATCGCTCGCCAGCTAGGTCAGATTGGAGCAAGATTTTTTGAGAAAAAATTCCCCTTATTCGGGGACAAGGGGCAGAATGACCTCTCGATCTACTTACTGCAGCCCAAATTTATAAGCGGTTAACCGTCGTCTAGGCGTTCCCTGTTGCTCCGATCTCCCCTACGCCTAGGACGTTGTCTGGGCCAAGAGCCATAGTGAGTTGCTGCTTCCATTTGGTTATTTCTTCCTCGTTGTTGATACCGGCAAGACCCAGCCAGATGATGTCTGCTGGTTGGTAGTGAGAGGACTCTTAGTACCTGCATACCCAAAAGAGGGCGCTGGTGAAAAAAAAATAATTTTTGTTTCTTGCTTTCCCTTAGCAGCGGGAAAGGAGTCTATCTATCTGCCTAGCTTTGGTAGATTTCCCCCAACGCAATCCACAGAAATTCCACGAATCCCTTGGTGGATAAGTCCGACGACTCAGCAGCAGTGCGGAATTTATTTTATTGTCTGGTAGATCTGATCTTTAGTTAGGGGGCAATACATACCAAAAGGTTCGAAGAAGGAACGCGCATAAGAGTATATAACCAACCCACCCTTCTGTATAACCTATTCACATTAGTGAAGCGGCTGGATGGAAGCACTAGGGGAGTACGATAGCAGCTAGGTCTAGAGGGAAGTTATGAGCATTACGTTCATGCAGAACTTCCATACCAAGGTTAGCACGGTTAATGATATCAGCCCAAGTCTTAATTACGCGGCCTTGGCTATCAACTACGGATTGGTTGAAATTTCAATAAATATAAAGAAGTTAAAGAAATGAATTGAAAAGAAAATAAAAAACTAGAACATAGTCTGGGGGCGGATGTGGCCAAGTGGATTAAGGCGGTGGATTGTGAATCCACTATGCGCGGGTTCAATTCCCGTCGTTCGCCCTCGAATCGCTTTTTCTATAAATACGAGACATCTAAGTCATACAAGTAAAGAGATCTATTCATTGATAAGAAAAAGAAAAAACGTAAACGGGAATTGGATTGATGATCAAATAGAATCCTGGTTCGCGAACAGTGATTCGACTCATCCGGAAGAAAGAAAATTCTTGGTTCAGCTCTCCGCCTTAATGACAGAAAAAAGAATTCTATTGAGTCTGACTCATAGTGATCATTTATCAAAGAATGACTCTGGTTATCAAATGATTGAACAACCGGGAGCAATTTACTTACGATACTTAGTTGACATTCATCAAAAGCATTTACTGAATTATGAGTTCAATACATCCTGTTTAGCAGAAAGACGGATATTCCTTGCTCATTATCAGACAATCACTTATTCACAAACTTGGTCTGGGGCTAATAGTTTTCATTTCCCATCTCAGGGAAAACCTTTTTCGCTCCGCTTAGACTTATCCCCCTCTAGGGGTATTTTAGTGATAGGTTCTATAGGAACTGGACGATCCTATTTGGTCAAATACCTAGCGACAAACTCCTATGTTCCTTTCATTAGGGTATTTGTGAACAAGTTCATGCATACGAAGCCTCTATTTATGGATGATGTCGATTTTGATGATATTGATATTAGCAATAGTGATATTGATGCTAGTTACAATATCGATATTGATGATAGTGACGATATCGATTGTGACCTTGATACGGAGCTGGAACTGCTAACTTGGATGAATCCGCCTATGGATATGGAGATGATCGCGGAAATAGACCGATTGTCTATCACCTTTCAATTCGAATTAGCAAGAGCAATGTCTCCTTGCATAATATGGATCCCAAACATTCATGATCTGGATATGGAGGATTCAAATTGCTTATCCCTCGGTCTATTAGTGAACCATCTCTCCGGGGATTGTGAAAGATGTTCTACTAGAAATATTCTAGTTATAGCTTCGACTCATATTCCCCAAAAAGTGGATCCCGCTCTAATAGCTCCGAAAAAATTAAATACGTGCATTAAGTTACGAAGGCTTCTTATTCCACAACAACGAAAGTACTTTTTCACTCTTTTATATACTAGGGGATTTCACTTGGAAAAGAAAATGTTCCATACTAACGGATTCGGGTCCATAACCATGGGGCCCAATGCACGAGATCTTGTAGCACTTACCGATGAGGTCCTATCGATTAGTATTACACAGAAGAAAT